TAAAAAAATCGGTATAATTAAGAATTTTTTTCTTAAATATGCAATAAAAATATTATAAAGACAAAAGAAGGTATTCAATGGATGCCTTGGTATTCGGTTATGGACGTAATACGTTGCGATAAGTCATGGGGAGAAACGTAGAAAAACTGTGATCCATGAATTGCCAAAGAGAAAACTCACTCGTAATGAGTAGAGTCATTTATATATGATTCTATATACTTGGTGAACTGAAACATCTAAGTAGCCAAAGGAAAAGAAATCAAAAGAGATTCCGTTAGTAGTGGCGAGCGAATACGGATTAGGCCTTTCTATCTAAAAAGTAGAAACTATTTAATGATAATAATATTAGAAAAGATTGGAAAATCTTGCCATAGAAGGTGATAGCCCTGTATAATAAAGAATAAATTGAATAGAGGAGTAAGACGGAACACGTGAAATTTTGTCTGAATATAGCAGGACCACCTGCTAAGCCTAAATATAACCGAATAACCGATAGTGAACAAGTACCGTGAGGGAAAGGTGAAAAGAACCCTGAGAAGGGAGTGAAAAGAACCTGAAATTGAATACTTACAAGCAGTCGAAGTGAACTTTACTTTATGTTAAGTTTATGACGGCGTACCTTTTGCATAATGGGTCAGCGAGTTCATATACGCAGCAAGCTTAATCCGATAGGAATAGGCGTAGTGAAAACGAGTTTGAAAAATAGCGTTAAGTTGCGTGTGTGAGACCCGAAACTGAGTGATCTATCCATGAGCAGGTTGAAAGTGCGGTGATACGCACTGGAGGACCGAACCCACGTATGTGGAAAAATACGGGGATGACTTGTGGATAGGGGTGAAAGGCTAATCAAACTCAGAGATAGCTGGTTTTCTGCGAAATCTATTTAGGTAGAGCGTTGTGTAAACATCATTTGGGGTAGAGCACTCAATGAGTACTTGGGGGGTGTCAAACTACTTCAGGCTCAAGGAAACTCCGAATACGAATGATGAATAACAGCAGACAGACTATGGGCGATAAGGTCCGTGGTCGAGAGGGAAACAGCCCAGATCGTAAGCTAAGGTCCCAAAGTGATTACTAAGTGGTAAAGGATGTTAAAAGGCCAAGACAACCAGGAGGTGGGCTTGGAAGCAGCCATCCTTTAAAGAAAGCGTAACAGCTCACTGGTCTATATAAGCCTTTTTGCGCCGAAAATGTAACGGGGCTTAAGTAATCCACCGAAGCTGCGGAAGATATTAAAATATCTTGGTAGCAGAACGTTCTGTAAGTCGTTGAAGATAAAATGTCAGTTTTATTGGAGATATCAGAAGTGAGAATGCTGACATGAGTAGCGACAAACAATGTGGAAATCATTGTCACCGTAAGTTCAAGGGTTTCTGCGCAAGGTTCGTCCACGCAGAGTGAATCGGCCCCTAATAAAAAAACGAAAGTTGTATTAGATGGGAATTTGTCATTGATGACGGATTGTGTTTTGTAGGCATATATTTATTGGATTATATGTGCTTATAGCATGGTTCCAGGAAAGAACATTGACTAATTAAAAACCGTACCCGAAACCGACACAGGTGAACGAGTAGAGTATACTAAGGTGAGTGAGAGAACAATCTTGAAGGAACTCGGCAAAATAACTCCGTAATTTAGGAAGAAGGAGTACTTATATAGTTATTAATTGGTTATATAAGTGGCACTTAATAGGGGGGAGCGACTGTTTAATAAAAACACAAGACTCTGCTAAACCGTAAGGTGATGTATAGGGTCTGACACCTGCCCGGTGCTGGAAGGTTAACGTGATTTGTGTATAGCAAAGATCTTAAGCCCCAGTAAACGGCAGCCGTAACCATAACGGTTCTAAGGTAGCGAAATTCCTTTTCGGGTAAGTTCCGAAGTGCATGAATGGTGTAACGACTTCCCTACTGTCTCCAAGATTGACTCAGCGAAATTGAACTCTCCGTGAAGATGCGGAGTTCCAACGGTTAGACGGAAAGACCCCGTGCACCTTTACTACATCTTTACAATGCTAAGAAAGATATAATGTGTAGAATAGGTGGGAGCTTATGATACCTCGACGCTAGTCGATTGTGGAGGCATCTGTGAAATACCACTCTTTATCTCTTTTATAGCTAACTAATATTTTTATATTAAAATATAGGACATTGTATGGTTGGTAGTTTGACTGGGGCGGTCGCCTCCTAAAGAGTAACGGAGGCGCGCAAAGGTGGGCTCAGGTTGGTTGGAAACCAACTGTAGAGTGTAATGGCATAAGCCCGCTTGACTGTGACACCTACAAGTGAAACAGAGACGTAAGTCGGCCATAGTGATCCGGTGGTGCTGTGTGGAAAGGCCATCGCTCAACGGATAAAAGGTACGCCGGGGATAACAGGCTAATGACTCCCAAGAGCTCTTATCGACGGAGTCGTTTGGCACCTCGATGTCGGCTCATCACATCCTGGAGCTGCAGAAGGTTCCAAGGGTTTGGCTGTTCGCCAATTAAAGTGGTACGTGAGCTGGGTTTAGAACGTCGTGAGACAGTTCGGTCCCTATCTGCCGTTGGTGTTGGAGAATTGAGAGGTTCCGACCCTAGTACGAGAGGATCGGGTAGGATATACCTATGGTGTATCGATTGTTAAGCCAATAGCATCGTCGAGTAGCTAAGTATAGACAGAATAACCGCTGAAAGCATATAAGCGGGAATTCTACCTCAAAACAAGTTCTCCTTTGAGAGCCGTGAAAGACTATCACGTTGATAGGTCAAATGTGTAAACATGGTAACATGCAGCTAATTGATACTAATATCTCGAATGTCTTTAATGTTTTAGCATATTTAGAAATTTTATTTTTAATTAAAAGATACAAGGATTTGAAAATCCTTGTATCTATACATGGTATGTAAGTATAATGTTTATGAATTTATTTCGTGTTTAATATTACTGAAGAGGAGACTTGAACTCCTATGAAAAATAATTTCACTGCCACCTCAAGACAGCGTGTCTGCCATTCCACCACTCCAGTATTTAAATATGATGTTTTTTGTTATGATTAATAATTTTTTATATTTTTCGGGATGACGTGATTTGAACACGTGACCTTCTGTTCCCAAAACAGACGCGCTACCAAGCTGCGCTACATCCCGTTATTTTAAAGATAGACACGTTGGGATTTGAACCCAAGACCACCGGATTAAAAGTCCGTTGCTCTACCGCTGAGCTACGTATCCATAAAAATAATGAAAGATTTAAATCTTTCATTATTTTTATTTATCTATAAAGTGCTTCATTTGCAAGATTTGCTGCTATTTCAGTTTCCCAACGATCACCATTTTGAAGTAATTTTTCTTTATCATATAAAAGTTCTTCATGTGTTTCTGTTGCGAATTCAAAATTTGGTCCTTCAACAATAGCATCAACAGGGCATGCTTCTTGACAGAAACCACAATAAATACATTTTGTCATATCTATATCGTATCTAGTTGTTCTTCTACTTCCATCAATTCTAGGTTCTGATTCAATAGTAATAGCTTGTGCAGGACAGATTGCTTCACATAATTTACAAGCGATACAACGTTCTTCACCAGTTTGATATCTTCTTAATGCATGTTCTCCTCTAAAACGTGGACTAAGTGGTCCTTTTTCAAAAGGGTAATTAAGAGTTACTTTTTTTCTAAAAAAATAATCTAGTGTTAAAGACATTCCTTTTACAAGTTCTGTAAGAAAGAGTGTTTGTGCTGTTTTATTAATAATTGTCATTATATTTTTTCCTTAATGTATTATATTATGAATAAATAATTATATTAATAAGTATTAAAAATAATTATTTAATTATTTATTACGAATTATTTTTATGAAAATTATTTTATTATTAGTATTTAAATAAATATAAAGATTAAAGAAAAAAAATATTTAATTTCTTTAAAAATATATTTATATATATATATACCCTTGTTGGAGATTATATCTGGATTATGTAGTATATAAAAAGAAAATGATATTTTCTTTTTTAAAATTTAAAAATAGATTTTTGATTGTTTCTATTATCAATTAAGTATCTCGTTTTATTTGAGATAAAAGTATAAGATATAAATATAAAATGATTTTTGTTTTTTTAGGGGAGTAGCTCAATAGGCAGAGTGATGGTCTCCAAAGTGCGCCTTATGAGAATATTTTTTATGTTTAGTTTATTTGTATGTTTTTAAGATATACAATGATAAGGACTTCGTGTAAAAAACTAAAAATTTTAGCTTATCTATTCATAAAAAATGAATCAAATAGAAAACATAGCCTGCTAAAATTTTTTCTGCATATGGATAAGTAATATGAATTTAAGAATATATAAATAAAAAATGTTAATAGGATATAATATTTTTGGAGTATTATATTGAAATTGTCCATATTATTTCTTATTTATATATTTAATTTAAAATCCTAACTGCATATTTTACATAAAAAATATTTACTAAGGGATCATCAATAAAAAATTATAAGTTTTTTTAGATGACGGAGTAATCGTAGTATTTAGAATGTGAAAACATTCTAATTCTTAAAGAAGGGTTACAATTAGAAAACAGTTTCTAGTTAGAAATTATTATCTAATTTAGAGCTGCATGCAATGAAAGTTGCACGTGCAGTTCTTAAAGATATTAATGGTGATAATGACATTAATATCTTTAACACCATCGGTTAAGGGTTCAAATCCCTTCTCCCCTGTTTATGTTATAAAAAAATATAAAAAATATAAAAGGATATAAAAGATGAATAAAATAATTGGTTTTATTAGATTAGAAATAGAATCAGGTAAAGCAAGTCCATCACCTCCAGTTGGTCCTGCACTTGGTCTTAGAGGTGTGAATATTATGCAGTTTTGTAAAGAATTTAATAATCGTTGTAAACAATTAAATATAAAAGATGGTGTTCCTGTGCCAACAATAATAACAGTATATGATGATAAAACATTTAGTTTTAAAATGAAAACACCTTCGATTACATATTTTATAAAAAAACATTTAGAAATAAGTAAAGGTGCATCAAAACCGGGCAAAGAAAATTTTTTAAATATTGATATTAGATCTTTATATGAAATAGCTGAAATTAAAAAAATAGATTCTAATTTAGATATAAAATCTATATGTAAATCATTAATTGGTTCTGTAAAATCTATGGGTATTAAAACTATAATTGTTAAAAATTAAATATTAATAAAAGGAGAATCTTTTAAAATGTCTTTACAAGAATTTCATAATGTAGAAGATGCAGTTAAATTATTAAAATGTTATAATCTTAATGATAAAAACTTAGATTCTAAAATAATTGTTGGTTTTGTTTTTAATAAAACTAAATCTATAAGTAAAAAAAGAGTTAAAATAGAACAAGGTTACTTAACAGAATTAGGAAAAGAATCATTTTCTTTTCCTAATTTTTTTGGTAAGTCTCCTGAAATAGCTTTGTTTACTACAAAAAAATTAGATAATTTTTCAACAATAGATTATGTAGGCTCTGATGATCTTATTAAAAAAATTGAAGATAATAGTATTAAGCCTAATTATTTAATTGTTTTAAAAGATGAAGTAGGATCATTAGCGAAATATAGTCGTGTTTTAGGACCTAAAGGATTAATGCCAACACCAAAACAAGGGACTGTTGTTGAAAATAATAATATATTATTAAGTACAATAGAAACTTTAAAAAAAGGTTCTTTTAGAATTAAAGTAAATAAATATAATATGATACAAATGTCTGTAGGTAATTTAACAATGAATACAGATCAAATATTAGAAAACATTAAAAGTTTATTATTATATATTCAAAATCGTTTACCAGTATCATATAGAAAAACAAGTTTAAAAAAAATATATGTTACAATGACACATGGTCCTTCTTTTATTATTAATTAAATATAAAAATGGATTTAAAATTTTTAAATATATATTATATTAATTTTATTAGAAAAAGAAAGTGAGAAAGGATTAAATACTGTGAGGAAACATAAAAAATTAATTGTCTCTGAAGAATATGTTCATATTTTTGATACATTTCCATTTGTTATTGTTTTTCATTATAATAACACAGTTGTTGATAGTTTTTCTTTAGAGAAAAAAAAACAAGAATTACAACAATTTATTGAAAATGCATGTATACAAAAAAATATTAAACAAATACCTTTTATTAATTTTAAAGTTATAAAAAATAAATTAATGAAAAGTTCTTTAGAAAAGAGTCGTTATAAAAATATTATTAATTTATTTTCTGGACCTACATTGTTATTATATACAACAGAAGCTAATTCTTTTATATGTGATAAAATTATAGAATGGAAAAAAAAGAATAAGAATTTTATACTTTTAGGTGGTAAATATGAAACAAATTTAGTAAGTGTAGCAGATTTATTAGAAATAACTAAAATATCTTTAAATAAAGAAGATGAAATTGTTAAGAATATATCTTTTATTAATAGTTCAGTAGTACAACTAACACAATCATTATCACAAAATCAAGTTTCTATATTAAATTTATTACAAGTCTTAAGTCAAAAAGAAGATTCAAAGAAAATATTATAATAATTAATATGGGAATTTATTTTATATGAATTTTGAAAAAACACCTATATCAAAGAAAGATCTTTCTTTACGACTAGGTTTTTCTAGTATTAATGAAATAGTACCTATTCCTAATCTTTTAAAAATTTCAAAATCTTCTTATAATAATTTTCTTCAACGATTTGTGCCGTATTCAAAAAGATTAGATGTAGGTATTCAATCTCTTTTAAAAAAATATTTTGGAAACTCTTTTATTTGTTATTCTTTTGGAGTTTCTGAAAAAAATCCAGATGAATGTCTTGAAAACGGTTTAACATATTCAATACCATTATATGTTTTTCTTAAAGTTAATATGAAAGATAACGTAAAAGATACTATTAAAAAATATTATATTGGTGAAATACCTTTACTCACCGATAGTGGTTCTTTTATTATTAATGGTGTTGAAAATACTGTTATAAATCAATTGGTAAGAGATTCTGGTGTATATATTAATAAATCAAAAAGTCCATTTATTAAAACATCTTTAAAAATAAGAGGATTAAAAGGTAGATCAATACAATTAGATTATTTTTATGATAATTTTATTGGTCAAAAAATAGATACAAAGACATTAATATCTGGAAAGAATTTAAATCAAAATATAACACATCAAGAAATTGATAAGTTATTAGATAGTTTTAAAATATCTTTTAAAGAAATAGGGGAAACTTTTACATATAGTATTACTGAATATAAATATTGTAATATGGGTTGGTTTATAGATTTTAATTGGAAAGAAATTTCGAAGTATAGATTTATAAAAAAAAATAAAAATATAATATCAACTTCTTTATCTTTTGATAATAATTTATTAGCAAATAATGATTACATATCTATATTGAATACTGTCGTAAATAATAAGTTTATTAGTAATGACAAATTTTTAAATCATGATTTATTTTTATTAGATATATATAAAGATAATAAATCTATTTTTATTATAGAGAATACTAATGATGATTTTTCGTATCCTTTGGAATTATTAAATAAAGTAGGTTCTCATTTATCTTCGTTTAAAAATTCTGATTTTTTATTTTTAATTGAAAATAAAAATATTAATTATCAGTATATATTCATAAATCTAAAGGAACAACCAGATTCAATTAGAAATTCTTTACAAGTCGTAATAGAATCTAAGAAAAAAAAATTATTAATGTTTTTTAATAGTAAACATGTTTTAAAAAATGATTTTTTTTTAGAGAAAGATGTGTTATTTCATAATTTTAAATTAGGACCAATAGGTAGATTAAAAATTAATTTAAAGTTTGGTTTAAATGAGAAAAAAGAAGAGTTAACATCTATTGATTTTACTCGTATTCTTAGATATTTAATACAAATAGATAAAGGTTTCATTGAAAATGATATCTATGAAGAACAGAGTCTTTTGAATAGAAGATTTAATAATATTGGAGAACATTTATATTCGTGTTTAAGTGATTACTTAATAAGTAAGGAAGATTCGAAATATTCTGTATCTAAAGAAGATTATATAAAAAATCAAATGTTATTTAAAAAAATAAATAATTGTAGGAATGCTTTTTATTTTTTAATACGTTACTTAAATAAATCTTCTCTTTGTCAATATACAGAACAAGCAAATGCTTTATCTTATTTAGGACACACAAGAAAAGTGTCAATAATGGGTCCAGGTGGATTAAAAAATGATAATATTAGTCTTGAAATGCGTGATGTGCATATTAGTACTTATGGTAAAATATGTCCGATAGAAACGCCTGAGGGTAAAAGTGTTGGTGTTGTCAATAATTTAAGTCTTTATACAAGAACAAATACGTTATTTCAATTAGAAACACCATATATTTTTGTAAAAGAAAATTTTGTTACTAATATAATTCATTATTTAACACCACAAGAAGAGAAATATTATAAAATAGCACATGCAACAGAAGTTTTAAAAAAAGATGGTTCTTTTTTAAATACAAAAGAAATATATTGTAGATATTTACATAGTTTAATAACAGTAGATTCTAAAAATGTTGATTATATTGAAATGTCTTCAGGTCAAATAACATCGCTTTCAGCTTCTATGATTCCTTTTTTAGAACATAATGATGGTAATAGAGCTTTAATGGGTTCAAATATGCAAAAACAAGCAGTACCATTATTAAATTTAGAGAAATCATTAATTGGTACAGGAATTGAAGGGATAATTGGCAGAGATTTTTTTAATATTTCAAAAAATCTTTTATTGGAAAAAATGACGAATGAAAATGTATTTGGAATATCTATATTAAAAATATTAAAAAAAGAGAATAAAAATATTATATTTTCTCAATTTGTTGATTTATTTATAAAAAATCATTTTTTATATAGTACTATTAAACATAAAAATAGTAATCAAAAAACAGATATTGATTTTAAATATGTCAATAAAAAAAACATCAATATTTTTGAAAATAATATTGATAATATTGGATATTCAATAAAAAATAATGAATTGTCTTTAGGTAATAATGTATTAGTTGGTTTTACTTCAATGAATGGACATACGTTTGAAGATTCAATTGTTATCTCTGAAAGAATTGTTCGAGATAATTATTTTCAATCGATACATTTAGAAGTTTATAAAACAATGGAAATGTATGAAAAAGATTCACAAGAAATAATACGAAATTTTTTATCGACAGATTTTTTAGACGTTGACGGTGTCATACATTTAGGTACAAATGTTTGTACAAATGATATACTTATTGGGAAAGAAAAAAGACAATTACTTTTATCTGAAAAAAATAAGTTAATTGTTTATGATAAATCAATACGATATAAAAATAAAAAAAAAGGTGTTGTTATACAAATTGCTAAATTTTTTGATAGTTTAGTTGATTTAAATAAACATTATATCACAACAAGTAATTTACAAAAATCTACAGAATCTCTTTTAAGTTATATTTATAAAGAAGAAAAAATTCGTTTGATGTTTCTTTCTTATCTTTTTTTTATTTTTAAAAATAAATATAAGTATGATTTAGGTATAAAAAAAAAGATTATTTTAGATGATTTAAATATTCATTTAAATCAAAAGATGAATTGGTCTTTTTCTAGTTTTTATACGAAAACAATATTATATCGTAATAATTTAAATATAAAATTAAATTTTGATTTAATATATAAAATGTATTTACTTATTTGTTATAAATATTTGTTTTCGATAGAAATTTTTTTAAAAAAGAATAAAAAAGATCTTTTAAAAGAGTGTATTAAACAAGATAATTTTAAATATGTTGATATTCGTTTCAAAAACATGTATAGAGAAATTTATAAGAGAAATAAAAAAAATGATTTTGTTCTTTTAAATATAAAAATGTCTTTGAGTAAAGTTTTTTTTATTGATTTAAAAAAAAAAATACCGTATTCGATGGAATTTTTATTAAAAAATTTTATTTTACAAGAAATGTATATTTTATTATTTTTATATTATATTAAAGAATATAATAAACAAAATTTTAATGTTTTTGAAAATGATCAAATATTTGTTCAAAAAAAAACAAAAAGTATTAATAAAAAAAAAGATTGTTTAAAAAATAATTATTCTTTACGTATGGTTAAAGTCGTTGTAGCATGTAAACATAATATACAAGTTGGTGATAAATTAACAGGTCGTTATGGTAATAAAGGAGTAATTTCTAGAATTCTTTCTCTCGAAGATATGCCATATTTAAGAGATGGTACACCATTAGATATTGTATTAAGTCCTCTTGGAGTTTCTTCAAGAATGAATATAGGTCAGTTATTAGAATGTCATTTAGGACTTGCTGGTGTTGAATTAAGTAAGAAATTACAACAAATAATACAAACATATGATATTGTTGGAAAAAGTAGAAAATATTTGTCAATGTTGTATAGAAATAAAAAAGAATTATTATTATTGAATAGTTTAAATGATAGTCAAATTATATGTCTTTTTAAAAATATATCTCATGGTATACCTATTTCAACACCTATTTTTAATAGTGCGAATAATTTTGATATTGATAATTTACTTAGAATTTCAGGATTAAATATACAAAGTAAGGTTACAATAATTGATGGTATAACAGGTGTTGTTTTAGATAATAAAGTAACAGTTGGTTACATGTATATGATGAAATTGAATCATTTAATAGATCATAAAATACATGGTAGATCTACGGGACCTTATAATATTATAACACAACAAGCTTCGAAAGGTAAGTCAAGAAATGGTGGTCAGAGATTAGGAGAAATGGAAGTTTGGGCATTACAAGCTTATGGTGCTGCATATACATTACAAGAAATGCTTACATTTAAATCAGATTCAACAATTTCAAGATCTAGTTTTTTACAAAATTTTATACGAGGAAAAACTTCTAGAATAGATATTCCTAGAACATTTAAATTATTGAGAGATGAATTACGTGTTTTAGGTATGGAACTAAATTTTATTGTTAAACGTTCTAATGAGTAGTATTAATTTTATATAATCTTAATTTATGTTTATATTTTTTTATATCTTTATAATGTATTTTATCATAAAATAGGTTTTAAAAGTATATGGTAACAAAATTGATTAAAAAAAATTTAAGTTTTAAAAAAATATTAAAACATAAAAAAAAAGATGTTTATAAAATTATTTATAATCAACCTATTGAAATTAAATTATCTCTTTTTGATCCTGAACAAATTTTAAAAAAATCTTCTGGGGAAGTTTGTACTTCTAAAACATTAAATAGTAAGACATACGAACCAGAAGATGGTGGTTTATTTTGTAATAAAATTTTTAAAACTAATTCTAAAAATAATTATATTTGTAATGTTTGTTCATATCGACAAAGTAAACCTTATAGATGTCTTCGATGTGGTAGTAATACTAAATTGGATAAAAGTAATATACAAAATCTTTCTATGGGACATATAGAATTAATATCACCAATACCACATCCTTGGCTTTTACGAACGAAAATAATCCATAGATTAGCGGTTGGTTTAAATAATATATATGATTACAAAGAGATAGATAAAATATTATTAACAGATCCTGAAACGATTTATAATTATTTTGAACAAATGGATCTTTTAGATGTATATTTTAATTTAAGAAACTATCTTATAAATGATTTTATAATAAAAAAAAATAAAAAAAATATAAATAATATTAATATAGATAAAAATATTATTTATTATGCAATAAAAAAAAAAATACGTATAATAACAACATTAATACGATTAAAACAACGTCCAGAATGGTTTTTTTTAAAAAGAATTCCTGTTTTATCTCCCACATATAGACCTTTAATGAAATTAGATGATAAACTATTTGTAGCTTCAGATATTAATTTTTTATATCAAAATATAATAGAACGTAATAATATTTTAAAAGAATTATTAAAAAGGTATTCTTTAGAAAAAATAGATAGAATATCTTCATTATTTACAGAAATAATAGATGAAGTTAAAAAAGATAATCCAATAATAAAAGGTAAGATTAATTTACAAAAAGCTGTTACAACATTAATGGATTCAAGTTTTATTAAAGGTATAATTACTTTTAAAAATAAATCTCTTATTAAACGACTTTCAGGTAAAAAGGGTAGATTTCGTAAAGATATTCTTGGTAAACGAATAAATTTTTCTGGTAGAACTGTTATAACATCAGGACCTAGATTACATCTAAATCAATGTGGATTACCTATTGAATTAGTATTGGAATTATTTAAACCATTTATTATTTTAAAAATGCGTGACTTAAATATTTGTTCACAAACATCTTTAAAAAATTTAAAAACGTATGATGATTTTAAACAAATACTATTTAATAAATTTACAATTAATTTAGTTTTTAAATTAATTAATAGTATTATAAGTAAACATCCAGTATTGTTGAATAGAGCTCCAACACTACATAGAATGAATATACAGACATTTTCTCCGTTATTAATTTATACAAAAGCAATACAATTACATCCACTAGTTTGTTCTTCTTTTAATGCTGATTTTGATGGTGATACAATGGCTATATATATACCACATACATTGAGATCGCAGATAGAATCTAGAGTTTTAATGATGTCTTCGACAAATATAATTAGTCCTTCTACACAAGAACCTATAATATCTCCAACACAAGATATTGTTTTTGGATTATATTATGCAACTGTTATGTATCAAGGATCGATTGGGGAGGGTCGTTTATATGGTGATGTAAATGAAATTAAAAATGCTATTAATTTTTTAGAATTAGATTTACATTCGCCTATTTCTTTTAAATTAGATAAAGATAATGTTGTATTAACAACCAGTGGTAGAATATTATTATATTATTTATTATTAGAATTTGTTAATATTGATTTTAAATATGTTAATAAAGTATTTGATAAAAAAGAAATTGTTTCTCTTATAAAAATGATTTCTAATTTAAATAATTTAAATAAAACTTCTTTTATTTTAGATCAAATAATGTCTTTTGGTTTTTATTATGCATATAAAGCAGGTATTTCATTACATAAAAATGATATCAATACCCCTAATCTAAAAGAATTATTTGTATATAAAACTAAAAAAAAAGTTGAAGATGATTTAAAAAATTTTTCGAGAGGAATAATATCTATTGATGAAAAATCAAAACGTCTATTAAATGAATGGTCGAAATGTTCATCAATACTTGCAAATCAGATATTAAAAGATGTTATTTATACAGTACCTAATCGAAAAAGTTCTATTTATATGTTAATTAATTCTGGTGCAAGAGGTTCCATGGTACAAATGAGACAGCTTTGTGGTATACGTGGTTTAATGATTAAACCATCTGGAGATATTTTAGAAATACCTATTATTTCTAATTTTAAAGAAGGTTTAAGTGTTGTAGATTATTTTAATTCAACACATGGTGCTAGAAAAGGTGTAATAGATACTTCTTTAAAAACAGCTGCATCAGGATATTTAACAAGAAAATTATTTTATGCTGCAAAAGATCTTTTTATAACAGAAATTGATTGTGGTACAAGAAAAGGTATTATTTTTGGTAATTTAAAATATCAACGTGATGGATACAAAATAGATAGTTTTTATAAAAATATTGTTGGACGTATTCTTGTTAGAAATATTAAAAATCCATATACAGGAGAAATATTAGTAAAAAAAGGTTTGATAGTAACTAATTTAGTTTTAAATCTTATTATTAAATTTGGTATAGAATTTGTTGTAACAAGATCACCTATGACATGTGAAACTAGAAATGGTATTTGTAGAAAATGTTATGGTTCAATTGGAAATAATAATGAAATTGTTTCTTTAGAAGAATCTATAGGAATTATCGCGGCGCAATCGATAGGAGAACCCGGTACACAATTAACAATGCGTACATTTCATCAAGGGGGTACTGTTTTAAGAGGTGCGAATGAAAATCGATTATACAGTTCTTATAATGCACGTGTTTTAATTTACAATAGAAAAGTTGTAAAAGGAATAAATTCCATTACCAAAATAAACATACATCGAAATAGTAAAATATTGTTGTTTGATTTAAATTATTCTTTATTAATTTCATATAAAATACCTTATGGAGCTACTTTATATGTAGATGATGGTTCAATTATTTCAAAAGGTACTCTTTTATTTGATTATAATTCATATACAATACCAATTTTAAGTAATTATAAAGGAAATGTATTTTTTCAAGAAAAAAATCAAAAAATATCTTCTGTTAAAGTAAGAGATTCTATGTCAGGTATTGTTAAATCAAATTTTAATTTAGGTATTAATAATTTTAAACGTTGGTTTTTAGTTAATAATTCTTTAAAAATTGAAAATATTAATATGTCTCAAGATTTATTAAATATAATGGAAAATTCTATTGTTAAAAAAGGTGATGTTATAGGACGTATTAATATTAGTAATAAAATAGTACAAGATATAACAGGAGGATTATCGAAGATTTCAAAATTATTTGAATGTATACAAAATCAATCTTGTTTAATAACTCCTGTAGAAGGTTATATTAAATTTAATTATGAACCTTCAGTATCAAAATTTGTTTTATATGTTTTAACGAAAGATGAAAAAACAAAAAAAGATCTTTTAGTTCGTATTGGAACAGTACATGAATTAGATAATTTATTTGTACGACAAAATGATTATGTTTATCAAGGAGATTTATTAAGTAGTGGGATTGTACCTATAAGAGAAATTGCTGAAAAAATAGAATTTGAATCTTCTTTTTATCATTTATTAGAACAAATACAATCTACATATTTTGAAAATGGTGTAACAATTAATCAAAAACATATTGAAGTTATAATTAGTCAGATGTTTTTTAAAATAACTTGTATGGATTTGTATTTAGATAAAGATCATTTTATAAATGAAACAAAAACATCAGAGATAAAAGAAAAAATTAATATTAAATATAAACCAACAAGATTTAATAAAGATTTTTTTTGTCATCAATCAATACGTCTGTTAGTAATGGGTTTATTACCAATCAAAGGTAAAATTTCTTTAGGAGGTATTTCTCAAATAGGTGTCTTAGGAGGTTCTTTTTTATCATCTGCATCTTTTCAAAAAACATCTAAAGTTTTAACTGAAGCTGCTTTATGGAAAGGTTTTGATCCTTTAATTGGTGCACAACCAAATTTATTTTTTGGATCTTTAATGCCTATAGGTACAGGATTAATGAAAAAACAAAAAAAGAAAAAATTAAATTACAATTAGTAGTTTAGTTTTTTTTTTTATTTAAATAAAAGGATAAAATAATGCCAACAATTAATCAATTGTTAAAAATCAATAAAAAAAGAAAAGCTGATAAAAATGAAAGACGTAAGTTTAGTAAAGCACCAGCATTAGAATCGTGTCCGCAAAAAAAAGGTGTATGCACACGTGTATTCATAGCTTCGCCAAAAAAACCTAATTCAGCAAAAAGAAAAGTTGCTCGTGTACGTTTAACAAATGGACAAGAAGTGACTGCTTATATACCAGGTGAAGGGCATAGTTTACAAGAGCATTCAGTTGTTCTTATAAGAGGTGGTCGTGTTAAAGATTTACCAGGAGTTAAATATCATATAGTAAGAGGAACTTTTGATTTACAAGGTGTACAAAATCGTAGACAAGGTAGATCATTATATGGTACAAAAAAACAAAAAGATTTATAATTATTTAATATTTTTATTATTTTAAAAGGATTCTTATATGTCTAGAAAAAAAAGAATTTATAAAAAAAATACTAATATTTTACAAGAACCCGTATTCAACGATAATGTTCTTTTAAAATTTATTAATTGTTTAATGTTTGATGGTAAAAAATCTGTTGCTGAGAAATTAGTTTATAATAGTTTTAGAGAAATTAGAAAAGAAACATCAGTAGATCCTATAATTGTTTTTAACGATGCTATTAGAAATACAACACCAGTTGTACAAGTTAAATCTATAAGAATAGCTGGTTCTAATTATCAAGTTCCTATGGAAATACCTACTCATAGACAAATAATGTTAGCTATTAAGTGGATTATAGAAAGTGCGCGTAAACGTACTGAAAAAACAATGGTAGAACGTCTTTCGAAAGAATTGATTGATGCTTATAAAAATAGTGGGAAAGCTATTGATAAAAAAATATCAATGCATAAAATGGCAGAATCTAATAGAGCATATGCACATTATAGATGGCAATAATATTTTAAAAAAGTTTGATATGTCTATATTTTATTTATAAGTCTTTTTTATATGAATAAGAGACTTATATTATATAAATAAAAAATCTATATAAGATACTATTTATATTTCAAATAAATATAAATGATTAAATTTATAATCTTTTAAAATTTTAAAGTATTGTCTTAATGTTTTTAATATTTTTGATATAGTAAAGGAAAATAAGATGGTTAATGTATTTGTAGACGGACTTTCAGTAGAAGTTAAAAAAGGTGCCACAATATTACAAGCTTGTGCACAAGTAGGTATCGAAATTCCTCGATTTTGTTATCATGAAAGACTTTCTATTGCAGGTAATTGTAGAATGTGTTTAGTAGAAGTTGAAAAATCGCCAAAACCAGTTGCTTCTTGTGCAATGCCAGTAATGGATAATATGAAAATATTCACAAATACTCCATTGGTAAAAAAAGCACGTGAAGGTGTTCTTGAGTTTTTATTAGTAAATCATCCATTAGATTGTCCTATTTGTGATCAAGGTGGTGAATGTGACTTACAAGATTTAACAATGGTTTATGGAAGTGATAGAGGAAGATTTCACGAATATAAAAGAGGTGTTGAAGATAAAAATATAGGACCTTTAGTGAAAACAGTAATGACTAGATGTATTCATTGTACACGTTGTGTACGATTTGCTACTGAAGTTGCTGGTGTTCCTGATTTAGGTACTGTTGGTAGAGGTCGTGATACTGAAATAAGTACATATATACAAAAAGTTTTTAATTCTGAACTTTCAGGTAATGTCATAGATCTTTGTCCAGTTGGTGCGTTAACATCTAAACCATATGCGTTTACAGCAAGATCTTGGGAACTTCAAAGTACTGAATCAATAGATGTTTCAGATGCTATTGGAAGTAATATACGAATTGATGTTAGAGGTTCTGAAATAATGAGAATTCTTCCGCGTTTAAATGAAGATGTAAATGAAGAGTGGATTTCAGATAAAGCTCGTTTTTGTTATGATGGTCTTAAAAGACAACGTTTAAATAATCCTATCATCAAAGAGAATGGACAATATAAAACAGTAACATGGGAAAAAGCTTTTAATTTTATTTTAAAAAATTTACAAGAAATACAAAATTCAAATAGAATTGTGGGTGTTGTAGGAAATCTAATGGACGTAGAATCAATATTATTATTTAAAGAACTTTTAAATAAATTAGGTAGTTCAAAAATATATTTAGAATCTAGTACTCCTATTTTACAATTAAATGATGATGAAAAAGAAGATCAAATTTTAAATAATGCTGATTTTAGAAATAACTATATTTCAAATACTCCTTTAGCAAAAATAGAAGAATCAGATCTTTGTTTATTAATTGGTACTAATATACGTCTTGAAGCACCTTTATTAAATACAAGAATACGTAAACGTTATTTACAAGGAAATTATTCTGTATATTCAGTTGGTCCTACAAATAATTTAACTTATAATACAGAAAATTTAGGTAATGATATTTCGACATTACTTGAAATATCAGAAGGTAGACATCCTTTTTGTAAAAAATTGATGAAATCTAAGAAACCTTTAATAATTATTGGTACACATGTTTTACAAAGAACAGATGGTACATCTATTATTGAATTAGTTAAAACATTATTTAAATACACACAAATAAAAACAAGCAATTGGAATGGTTTTAATATTCTACATACATCTGCTTCATCTGTTGGTGCATTAGATTTAGGAATAGGTTCAACAAAAAGATATTCTGAAAAAATTTCAAATTCAAAAATAGAAAAACATTTTATATATCTACTCGGTGCAGATGAAATAAGAATTGAAAATTCAAAAGAACATTTTATTGTGTATCAAGGACATCATGGTGATTATGGTGCAAACATAGCAGATGTTATATTACCAGGTTCTGCTTATACAGAAAAAACAGCAACATATGTTAATGTTGAAGGACGTGTACAAAATACTAAATCTGCTTTTTATGCGCCTGGAAATGCTCGTGAAGATTGGAAAATAATACGTGCACTTTCGGAAGTATTAAATAAAAAACTTCCATATGATAGTTTTGAAGATATTCATACTCGTTTCATGTCTATTGCACCACATTTATTAAAAGTAAATGCAATAGAAAAAAACAAAATAGTAATAGAAAATTCATTACCTTTTAAAGGATTAATTAAAAATATAGGATTTAAACCTTTATTTAATAATTTCTATTTAACAAATGCAATTTGTCGTTCTTCTCAAACAATGGCAAAATGTTCTTCAATATATAAATTAAATTAATAATTAATTAGATATCCCATTATAATGTAATAGTTATGTGGGATTTCTTTGTGTGCTTAGAGAAAGGAATGTATATTTTATGTTTGATGTAATTATAATTCTTGGTAAGATATTAGGATTAGTATTGCCATTATTAATCTGTGTAGCGTATTTAACATTACTTGAAAGAAAAGTTATTGCAGCAATGCAACAACGAAAAGGACCAAATGTTGTTGGAGTTTTTGGATTATTACAACCATTAGCAGATGGTTTAAAATTATTATTAAAAGAAACCATAGTACCAACACGTGCAAATAGTGCTATATTTATTTTAGCACCGATTTTAACATTTATGCTTAGTTTAGTTAGTTGGGCAGTTATCCCAATAGATGATGGTATGGTAATAGCAGATTTAAATATTGGTTTATTGTATATTTTATCAGTATCGTCATTAGGAGTTTATGGGATAATAACCTCAGGATGGTCAAGTAATTCCAAATATGCTTTTTTAGGATCATTACGATCTGCAGCACAAATGGTTTCATATGAAGTTTCAATAGGATTAATAATAATAACAGTATTGATGTGTGCGGGTTCTTTAAATTTAACACAAATAGTACGTTGTCAAGAATCAATGTGGTATATAATACCATTATTTCCATTATTTGTAATGTTTTTCATTTCGATATTAGCAGAAACAAATCGTTCTCCATTTGATCTTCCAGAAGCAGAAGCAGAATTAGTAGCAGGATATAATGTTGAGTATTCAGCAATGGGATTTGCACTATTCTTTTTAGGTGAATATGCAAATATGATTCTTATGTGTAGTATGTGTACAATTCTATTTTTAGGTGGTTGGTTAGCACCTTTAAACATATTACCATTTACATTAATACCAGGTTCCATATGGTTTGGTCTTAAAGTAGTATTTCTTCTTTTTGTTTTTATATGGGTAAGAGCAACTTTTCCAAGATATAGATATGATCAATTAATGAGATTAGGATGGAAAATTTTTTTACCTTTTTCTTTAGGTTGGGTTCTTTTTGTTGCAGGTGTACTTGTTGCTTTTGATTGGGTACCAAATACAACTTTTTGGCTTTAAATAATAATAGATAGGTTTACGACATGTTTAAAAATAGAAAATCAATTGCAATTCTTATTGCAGCAGTGTCTATTACTATGATAGGATTTTCTTATGGATCTGTACCTCTATATCGTATATTTTGTCAAGTAACTGGTTTTGGCGGAACAACACAAGTTGCTGATTTAGAATCAGATATTTTAACATTAAAAGATGAACAACAAGAGAATAGGATAATAACTGTACGTTTTAATGGTGATGTTAGTGATACAATGCCTTGGAAATTTCATCCAATACAACAAGAAATTAAAGTAATGGTTGGTGAAACAGCATTAGCATTTTATTCAGCAGAAAATCCTACGGATTCTTCGATAATTGGTATAAGTACGTATAATGTAAATCCTCAACAGGCAGGTATTTATTTTAATAAGATACAATGTTTTTGTTTTGAAGAACAAAGATTAAAACCACATGAAACAATAGATATGCCTGTATTTTTTTTTATAGATCCTGCAATTTTAGATGATCCTAAAATGTCTGATATTGATTCAATAACTTTATCATATACATTTTTTAATGTTGAAGATCTTTAATATGTTTTTTTTATAATATCAAAATTAGTCCTAAAATTTTGTATAATGTATTAGTATTGTATTTATAAATAATAAAAAAAACAAAGGAAATTCAAAATGTCACAAACATTTGTTAAAAAACATCCGTATCACATAGTTGATCAAAGCCCATGGCCTTTATTAACTTCTATAGGTACTTTATGTAGTACTTTTGGAGGTGTTATGTATTTTCATTCATATCCAAATGGTGGTTTTATAGCAGCTCTTGGTGTAAGCACTATTCTTTTTTCACTTTATGCATGGTGCAGAGATATTGTTAGAGAAGGTACTTATCAAGGACAACATACAGCAGCAGTACAAAATGGTTTACGTATTGGTATGATTTTATTTATTATTTCAGAAGTAATGTTTTTCGTATCATTCTTCTGGGCATTTTTTCATTCAAGTCTTTCACCAACCATTGAAATAGGTGCTGTATGGCCTCCACAAGGTATTGAAACATTAAATGCATGGGATGTACCTTTCTTAAATACCGTAATTCTTTTAATGTCTGGTGCTACTGTAACTTGGTCACATCATGCAATGATTCATGGAAATAGAACACAATCTATTTTAGGTTTAATATTTACAATAATTCTTGCAGTAACTTTCACAGGTTTACAAGTAATGGAATATCGCGAAGCTAGTTTTAGTATTGCAGATGGTATTTATGGATCAACATTCTATATGGCAACAGGTTTCCATGGATTCCATGTAATTGTAGGAACATGTATGTTATCTGTTTGTTTAGTTCGTGAATATTTATATCATTTTACAACTACACATCATTTTGGATTTGAAGCTTCTGCTTGGTATTGGCATTTTGTAGATGTAGTATGGTTATTCCTCTTTACAACTATTTATTGGTGGGGCGGTAATTAATTATTAACTATTTTTTATAATGATTGACTTTAATTCACAATATAAGAGATCGTTTTTAAACGATCTCTTAGCATATTCTACCTTTCATAGATTTCTTTATATCTATGTTGGTAAAAAAAATTGTTATTTAAATAAATATAATTTATTTAAATATTTGAAATAAAATTATAATTTTATTAATAATAAAAACTATAAGAAATAGTTATTTAAAAAAAGGAAAAAAAAATGTCAAAAGAAAAATTTGAACGTACAAAACCACATTGTAATATTGGTACTATTGGACATGTAGATCATGGTAAAACTACATTAACAGCTGCTATTACAAAAGTTCTTTCTGAAACAGGTGGTGCTGTTTTTACTGATTATGATCAAATTGATAAAGCTCCTGAAGAAAAAAAAAGAGGTATTACAATTTCGACTTCTCATGTTGAATATGAAACTACAAAAAGACATTATGCTCATATTGATTGTCCTGGACATGAAGATTATGTTAAAAATATGATAACAGGTGCAGCACAAATGGATGGTGCAATTTTAGTAGTATCAGCAGTTGACGGTCCAATGCCTCAAACAAGAGAACATATTTTATTATCAAGACAGGTTGGTGTTCCTTCATTAGTTGTATTTTTAAATAAAGTTGATATGGTAAATGATCCAGAAATGCTTGATCTTGTTGAAATGGAAGTTAGAGAATTATTACTTTCATATAAATATCCAGGAGATGAAATACCTATTATTCGTGGATCAGCATTAAAAGCATTACAAGGAGAAATAGAGTATAAAAAATCAATTTTAAAATTAATGGAAGCTGTTGACAATTATATTCCACAACCAGAACGTTCATTCGATCGTCCATTTTTAATGCCTGTAGAAGATGTATTTTCAATTGCAGGAAGAGGTACTGTTGTTACAGGTCGTGTAGAACAAGGACAAATAAAAATAGGTGATGCTGTTGAAATAATAGGATTAGGATCAACTGTTAAAACTACTTGTACAGGTATTGAAATGTTTCATAAATTACTTGATTATGGTCAAGCAGGTGATAATTTAGGTATGCTTATACGTGGTATTCAAAGAGATGCTGTTCAAAGAGGACAAGTAATATGTGCTCCAGGAAGTGTTAAACCTCATACTAAATATGAAGCTCAAGTTTATATATTAACAAAAGAAGAAGGTGGTAGACATAAACCATTTTTTAATAATTACAGACCTCAATTTTTCTTTAGAACAGCTGATGTAACAGGTACAATACAACTTCCAAAAGATGTAGAAATGGTTAATCCAGGTGATAATGTTAAATTAATAATTGAATTAATAACTCCTATCGCAATGGAAGAAGGTATTAGATTTGCAATGCGTGAAGGTGGTCGTACAATAGGTGCTGGTGTTGTTTCTAAAATAATAGAATAGTATTTTTTCAACCAACCAAATATATATATGGTTGGTTTTGTATTTAATAAAAAATAAAAGAAGGTATCTAATATGTTTATTACAAAATGTAGTTTACATTTAAAATCATTTGATCTTGATGTTTTAAAAGATTCTTGTGCATTAATTTTAAAAAATAAGATAAATTTACAAAATTTAAAATTAACTGGTCCAATTAATTTACCTACAAAAATAAAAAAAATAACAGTTCTTAGATCGCCTCATATAGATAAAAAATCAAGAGAACAATTTGAAATAAGAACTTATACAAAAACAATTCAAATAGAATCATTAACAAAAAATACAAATGATATAATAAATTTTATGAAACAATTTGAAAATAGTTTCTTTTTTGGATTAAATATTAAGGTTGTCTTTACCTATAAGAAAGATGTTTTATTATAAAAATTAAATGGAAATTTTGCTTATGATTTTGAAAAAATATAAACCAACAACACCTTCATTAAGGGGACTTGTACAAATTGATCGATCTTTGTTATGGAAAGGCGATCCTGTTAAAAAATTAACTGTTGGTATGATTGAATCTGCAGGAAGAAATAATACAGGTAGAATAACTGTTTATCATAGAGGAGGAGGTCATAAAACAAAATATAGATATATTGATTTTAAAAGATCAAATTATAATATTCCAGGAATTGTAGAACGTCTTGAATACGATCCTAATAGAACTTGTTTTATAGCATTAATAAAAGATAATGAAAATAATTTTTCTTATATTTTAGCACCACATGATTTAAAAGTAGGTGATACTGTTATAACTGGTAATGATATTGATATACGTATTGGAAATACATTACCTCTTAGAAACATACCTATAGGAACAATGATCCATAATATAGAATTAAATCCAGGTAAAGGTGGTAAAATTGTTCGTTCAGCTGGATCGTCTGCTCAATTAATTAGCAAAGATGAGAATGGTTTCTGTATGTTAAAATTACCTTCTGGAGAATATAGGTTGTTTCCTAATAATAGTTTAGCTACAATAGGAATATTATCAAATATTGATAATAAAAATATTAAAATAGGTAAAGCAGGTAGGTCACGTTGGATGGGAAGACGTCCTATAGTTAGAGGAGTAGCAATGAATCCTGTGGATCATCCTCATGGTGGTGGTGAAGGTAAAACTTCTGGGGGTAGACCTTCTGTGACACCTTGGAGTTGGCCAACAAAAGGACAACCAACACGTTCAAAAAGAAAATATAATAAACTAATCGTACAAAGAGCTAAAAAAAAAATATAATTTAAAAATTAAATAATAAAAAGAGGTTTTGTTATGACACGTTCAATTTGGAAAGGACCACATGTTGATTCATCATTACTATCTAAATTAAATAAAATAAGAAAAACAGATTCTAAAAAAAAAATAAATACATGGTCAAGAAGATCTGTTATTTTACCACAATTTATAGGTTTATCTTTTAATATTTATAATGGTAATAAATGGGTTTCTGTTACAGTTACAGAAGACATGATAGGGCATAAATTAGGAGAATTTTCTCTTACAAGAAAAGCTGTTAAACATAAAAAAAAATAAAAATAGGGTTTAAAAAATGGGTCAAAAAGTAAATCCAATAAGTTTACGTATAGGTGTTAATCAAATGTGGGATTCGAGATGGTCTCACGATAAAAAATATGGTAAATATTTAGAACAAGACTTATTAATTCGTTCTTTTATCGAAGATTTATGTGGTTATCAAGAAATTTTTATAGGTAAATTATCTATTTGGAGATCTTGTTCAATGAATTCGTTAACAGTTAATTTAACTGATACTAATACAGTTAAACCAAATTTGTTTATATATTTTCAAATGTATGTTCCTTATAAAACATATTCTACAAATAAGGAACAAAAACAAGAATGGTTAAGTAATTTAGAAAATACTATTTATAATTATTTAGAAGATCGTTTTCGTAACACATTTAATATAAGTCTTTTAATAGATCCTATTTTTGAAGAAAATTCAGGGGATAGTAAACGTAGTAAACAAAAAACAGAAATAGATTTTACATTTAATAATGATGTTATAAAATGGCTTTTAAATAAAGATTGTTTAATGATTTCACAATGGATTGCAAATGAATTTCAAAAAAGAAAAGGTTTAAAAGAAGTTTGTAGAATCATTGAAAAATGTTTTGATCATATAAAAACTGAAGCAATTGATTTGAAATATAGAATTGATGGTATAAAAATAACTTGTTCAGGTCGTTTTAAAATGACAGATAATGAGAAACGACGTAATAAAATGGCGCGTATTAAAACCTTTAAAAAGGGGCAAATACCATTACAGACATTAAGTAAACATATTAATTATCATTTAGCAACAGCATATACACCAGATGGTACAAGTGGTATTAAAGTATGGATTTCATATGAACCAAGAAAAGTATTAGATATGGGATTAACAGGAGAATAAATATATATGGTACGTCCTAAAAGAACTAAATATAGAAAATGTCAAAAAGGTCGTGTAGGAGGTGTTGATCCTAGATCTGATGTTCATTTTGGATCATATGGATTAAAAGCATTAGAACCTTGCAGAATTACTGAAAAACAAGTAGAAGCATGTAGAGTTGCAATAACCAGGAAAATAAAAAGAATAGGTAAAGTTTGGATTCGTATATTTCCAGATATACCAGTAAGTTCGAAACCGACAGAAGTTAGAATGGGTAAAGGTAAAGGTTCTGTTGATTACTGGATGTGCAGAGTTAAAGCAGGTAAAATTATGTTTGAAATAGATGGTGTTTCTATGGAACTTGCAAAAAGAGCTTTAGAATTAGGTGCATCAAAATTACCTGTTCCTACAATTTTTGTTATGAAAAAAAAATATATATAAATATTAGAAAAAATATGTTATTATTAATTTTTTAAATGTTAATAATATTGATAGAGAATCTTATGAAAGGAATTATGTAAATGATACAAGTAGAAACAATGCTTAAAGTAGCGGATAATTCTGGTGCAAAACGTGTGCAATGTATTAAGGTTTTAGGCGGTTCTAAAAGAAGATATGGTTCTGTTGGAGATACAATTGTTGTAGCTGTTAAAGAATGTATGCCTAGAAAAAAAGTTAAAAAAGGAGATGTAAAAAAAGCTATTATTGTTAGAACAAAAAAGCCAATTTATAGAAAAGATGGAAGTACTATTAGTTTTGAAAATAACGCTGTTGTTCTTATTAATGAACAAGGAATACCTATTGGTACACGTATATTAGGCCCTGTTACAAAAGAATTACGTAAAAAAAAATTAGTACGTATTGTATCCCTTGCATCAAATGTTTTATAATCAGTTATTTTAATGTTATATAGGGAGTTTTTCAAATGAATCGATTAAAAAAACATTATGAAGAAATTATTCGATTAGATATGATAAGAAAATTCAATTATGTGAATCCTCATATGGTTCCTAAAATTGATAAAATTATTGTAAATATGGGTGTCAAAGAAGCAGCATCAGATAAAAAACAAATATTAGCACCATTGTTAATATTAGAACTTATTACAGGACAAAAAGCTATAGTAACAAAAGCTAAAAAATCAATTTCTAATTTTAAAATTAGAAAAGGATTTCCAATTGGTGTTAGTGTAACTCTTAGAGGTAATAATATGTATGAATTTTTATCTAAATTAATAACATTAGTATTACCAAAAATACGTGATTTTAAGGGAGTTCCTTTTACAAGTATTAATAAATATGGTCATTTAGCAATAGGTATTAAAGATTTACTTGTTTTTCCAGAAATAGAATCTGAATATGATAAATTTAATAGAGTTTATGGTGCAAATATTGTTATTGTAACAACTGCGAAAACAAAAAAAGAAGCTGGTGTTTTATTAAGTGGTTTTCAAATACCTTTAAATAAACGTTAATTTTGTGTTATATTAAGGAGTTAGATATAAAATGATATCACATTTTTCAATAAAAGATAAGAAAAGACGTTTTTTATACTTAAAATACGAATGGAAACGATTACAATTAAAAGCAATTGCTGAAAATATGTTACTTCCTATGGATATTCGTTTTAAAGCAAGATTAGAAATAAATGAATTACCAAAAGATAGTTCAAAAGTACGTATAAGAAATAGGTGTATAATAACTGGACGTCCTAGAGGTGTACATAAATATTGGCGACTTTCTCGTATTAAAATACGTGAATTAATGGCACAAAATAAAATACCAGGTCTTAGAAAATCGAGTTGGTAGTGTATAAATATAAAGATGGAAAAAATTAAATATGACACAAATCCAATCAATACAAAGCCTTATGTCAAATATAAAACAAGGACAAAAAAATAATTTATTAAGTGTGGATATTATTTATTCAAAATTAAATTTTGATATTTTAAATGTTTTATATGAAGAAGGTTATATACGTGATTTTGAAAAAAAAACAAATAAAAAAAACCAAGACATTATTAATGTTCGTTTAAAATATTATAATAATACTTCAGCAATTAAAAATATTCAGCGTGTTATAAATCAACATATTTCTCTTAAATTGTTAAATCAAATTGATCTTGGGCTTGTTACATATATTTTATCTACTTCAAAAGGTATTTTTTCAGGTAAAGAAGCTAAAAGATTAAATCTTGGTGGTACTGTTTTACTTATTATTTGGTAAGGAGTTTTTTTATGTCACATATAGGAAGTAAACAAATAAAGATACCTAAAAATGTTTCAATAGATTTATCTATGAATAAAATATATGTTCGTGGTGATTTAGGAAAATTAGAATTACCATTGAATAATATAAATATTCATTTAAAAAATATAGAAAATGATCAATTTTTGATACTTGATCCAATCAATACGGGTACAAAAAAACAAAAAACAGCATCGTATATAATGTGGGGAACTTATAGAACACTTATTGAAAATATGCTTATAGGTGTTTCAAAAGGATATTCTAAAACAATTGAATTAGTTGGTGTAGGATATAAAGCACAATTAATTGACAAAAAATTAGTTTTAAAAATAGGTTTTAGTATAGAAATTAATTATGAGATACCTTCTGATATAAAAGTAGATTGCTCACGATCAAATATCATTGTTATTTCTGGAATAGATAAACAAAAAGTAAATCAAGTTGCAGCAGAAATACGTTTATTAAGAAAACCAGAACCGTATAAAGGAAAAGGTATTCGTTATTTAGGTGAGGTTATACGTCTAAAAGAGGGGAAAAAGAAATAATGGATCATAAATTATATCTTCGTATAAAAAAAACGAACCAACATTTATATGCGTATGTATTATATAAAGGTAAACAACTAGTAACAGTTTCCACAAATCAAAAAATAATTAGAAATGATATTAATAAAGTTAATAAAAAGATATATCCAGAAATACTTGGTTATTTGTTATCAGATAAAATTAAAGAATTTGGTTTTCTTAATATTTATTTAAAAAGAACATATTTATTTCATGGTAAAGTAAAAACAATAGTTGATGTTTTAAGGAAAAATGGTGTTGTTATTTATTAATAAGAACAACATTTTTTATTTATGTTAAAAACTAATAAAAGTTTTTAAAATGTCTGACAAAAAAGAAATGTATATTAAAATTTTATTTACTCTTTTTATTGTTTTATTAACAATATTACTTCGTAATATAATGCTTCCTGGTATTTCTTTAAATGATTTTACAAATAAAATAGAGACATTTGAAATTATTAGTATTGTTAATGGTAATAATAAATATTCATTGTTTGCATTGAATATAACACCTATAATAACATATTTATTTCTCGAACAATTATATTATATTTATTCGATACCATTAATATCAAAAAAAAAAAATTTGAATAAAGATTTAATTAAAAAATATTCTGTTTATATTTTTTTAATGATTTCATATTTAGAAGGTTTTATATATTTAAATCATCTTTATAATACGACATCATCTTCTTTTTTAATTTTTTATTTAGATAATACGATAAACTATTTATTATGTCTTAATTTTTTAGTCATTGGTTCTTGTTTTCTATATTTTTTTGCAAAATTAATAAATATTTATGGTATTGGTAAGGGTTTATCTTTTATAATTTTTATAAATATTGTAGGATCATTTATTGATATTTTTTATAAATATTTAATACAAATAGAAACTTTAAATGTAAAATATCTTGTCTTTTTGTTATTTGTACAATGTTTATTTTGTGGTATTATATATTTTTATATTGATTTTTTATTTTTAAAAATACCTATAATTAAATTAAATTTTGTTGGAAATGAAAACGATAATTATAATTATTTAAATTATTTTCAGAAATATCAAACATCTTCTTTAAATTTATTAGGTATTTTACCTTTTATTTTAGTATATAGTATAATTTATATGTTAAAATTAAATTTAAATTCTTTTTTAGATTTAGTTTTTAATATATTTTTAGAGATGTTATGTATGATGTTTATATATTTATTTTTAAGTAGATTTTTAAAAAAATATCTTAAATTTATATATAATATAAATAAGAATAATATTTATATTGAGCATATAAACAAGAATATTTATTCTATTTTTTTTATAAGTCATTTATATTATTTAGGAATATTACGTGATTATTGTTTATTTTGTTTTCTTTTTATATTTTCTAAATTATTTTTTATTATTTCATATTTGTTTATAGAAATTGATTTTTCTTTTTTTTCTTTGTATGAAATGAATAATACTTTCATGTTTTTGTATTTAATTTTGTTTAGAATATTATTAATAATATATGAACGAATTAAATATATAACATTTGAAAAAAAATATCAACTTTAAAATTCAATAGTTTTTAGGAAAAAGATTTATGATACATCTTTTTGGAATAAATATAAACTCTAATAAAAAAATCCCTTTTGCACTTAAAGCTATTTATGGTTTAGGTAATAAAAAAGTAGATGAATTATGTTCATATATGGGATTAAATCCAAAATTAAAAATGAGTGATTTAAATGAATCTCAAATATCGAAATTATGTCATTATATTGAAGAAAATTTTTTAATTGAAAGTGAATTACGTAAAAATCAAACATATAATATCAAAAGATTACTTGATATTAAATCGTATAGAGGTTTACGACATGCATATGGACTTCCAGTTCATGGTCAAAGAACACATACTAATGCTAAAACACAAAAATCATTGTCTAAACGAAGAAATATAAAAGCCTTATAGTAATAAATATGGAAAATCTTATTTATGATAAAAGAATTAAAAAAAGATAGTAAAAAAGATAATAATAATATATTTTATGGACATGTACATGTAAAAGCAAGTTTTACAAATACAATTGTAACAATAACAGATTGTATGGGAAATACTATTTCTTGGGCATCATCAGGTTCTTCAGGTTTTAAAGGTGCAAGAAGATCCACATCTTATGCAGCACAAGCAGCAGCTGAAAATGCTGGTAAAAAAGCTATTGAACATGGTATTAGGTCAGTAAAATTAATAACAAGAGGACTTGGTCCTGGTCGTTTATCTTGTACAAAAGGACTTTTATCGGCTGGTTTAAAAATAAGTTTAGTTGGTGATTTAACACCAATACCACATAATGGATGTAGAGCTAAAAAGAAACGAAGAGTGTAGTTAATGTTTAAATACTAGTATTAATTATGTTAAAATCGTCTTAATTTTTAGTATCACTAATAAATTAAATGGAATTTGATGTATGGTACATAAAACCCCATCCTTTCGTCCTATAATCCATGTTTTAAAGCATGATTTTAATAGTATACAAGTGTTAATTGGACCATTAGAGAAAAATTTTAGTGGATCTTTTGCAAATCTTCTTCGAAAAATCATTTTTAGATATACTTCTGGTGTTAGTATAATTGGTTTGAAAATAAATGGAATAGATTCTTTGCATTCATATTCATTAATACCAGGTGTTAAAGAAGATGTTTTAAATGTTTTAAACAATTTAAAACATCTTTTAATTCAAATAGATGATTATGATTATAAACCAATTTTATTAACAATTCAAAAAAAAGGTCCTTATATAATAAAAAGTAAAGACATTATTTGTCCTTCAAATATAAAAATATTGAATGATGATTTATATATATGTACATTAGAAAATGATTCACAAATAGATTTAACACTTATTGGTGATATTGGGTGTGGTTATGTTTTATCTACATATTTTGGAAATAGAAAAAGTATTGTTTATTCAGATACAAATTTTTGTCCTATAAAACATGTTTCTTATTATGTTCGTAGTTATACGACATATGAAGAATTAATTTTTTATATTAAAACAAATGGAACTTGTAATCCTTTATTTGTTATGAAGAATGCTTTTTCATTTCTTAAAGATAAAATAAATATAACATTTTAATAAAATATAAAACAAGAAAGGATTTCGTTTTAATGGTAATAAAAAATGATTGTTTAAAAGATAATTTTAAATCAATGTTTCGTTTTTCGGGTTTTTCAAAACCAATTATAGAAGGATCTTTTGTTGAAGGTGTTGTTGTTTCAAAGCAAAAACATGTAATGACTTTATATACAGGATTAAAAACAACAACACAATTTTTAGATAAAGAACTTAAGTCTTTAACTGAAAAAAATCAAGAAATTTCAAATCCTATTGGTAAAAAAACACAATTATATTTACACAATATTGAAAATCCTGATGGCGAAGCTGTTTTTAATCTTCATATGTATCATCAACACGTAAAAGCATTAATAGCTTGGGACCGTGTTCATAAATTAAAATTTGTTAAGGGAATTGTTTTAAATACAGTTAATGGGGGTTTTAGTGTTGGTATTGGAGGTGTTGTTGCATTTTTACCAAAAAGTCGTGCTAAATTACCAAATATTAATAAAAAAGAGTATATATCTCATTTAATGCATAATTATCATTTATATAAAATTATTAAAGTAAATTATGATCGTCGTAATATAATTGTTTCTTTGGTTAATAATGTTATAAAAAAATCATAATTTTTTTATTTGGTTTTTACATTTATATTAGAGTCTCTTTTATGTTCTTATAGATATTAAATAGATATAATAAATAAATAAATATGTGTTAGTAGTTATAATGATATAATATATAACTAATTTTTATAAAATTGCATAAAATTTCTTTTGAAAAAGATAATTAAAAAGGTAAGAAATATGCCACAACTAGATAAAGTAACGTTTTTTTCACAGTATTTTTGGTTATTAATTTTTTTCTTAACATTTTATTTCTTTGTATTAAAAATTGTTTTACCAACAGTTGTTACAATTTTTAAATTAAGAAAAAAAAAATTAGAAGCTATGGCAAGTGAAGTTGAACAGTTAAAAAAAGAACAATCTTCGATACTTTCTAATTATGATTCTGTATTAATAGATTCATTTTCAAGTTCAAGAGAAATTTTTAATAGTACAGTTTCTAAAAGTAATAAGTGGATAGATGAATCTGCTCGTAGTCTTAATAAAACATCGCTTCTTGATGTTAATAAAAAATATTTAAATGCTATTAATGATATAAATAAAGAATATTTAGCATTTAATAAAATAAAATCTTTAATATAAGATTTTATTTTAGGATAAAAAGAAAATAAAAACATTTGATGTTTTTATTTTCTTTTATGGGCTTGTAGTTAAGTGGTAAAACGCACTGCTCATAACTGTGTAATCGGAGGTTCGAATCCTTTCAAGCTCATTTTATTAAATATTTAGGCGGTATAGCTCAGCGGTAGAGCAACGGAATCATAACTCGTCATTCGTAGGTTCAAATCCTACTGCCGTCAAAAAGCCCTCTTGGTGAAATTGGTAGACACGACAGACTTAAAATCTGTTTCTTTTTGGAGTATCGGTTCAAGTCCGATAGAGGGCATAGGAATTTGTATTTTAAAAAAAACTTAAAATTTAAAAAGTAAATATAAAATTAAAAAAGGTAAAATTAAATGACAAAACGACTTTCGTCTAAACAAAAAGTATATACACAAACAGGTATTAATATTTGGGGAAAAGGTCCTTTTTTATGGAAAAATAATACAAAAGATAAATGGAAAAATACACCTGGAGAACATAAGAAAAAACATAAATTACTTGAACGTTATTCACCTATGATACGTGGTGATTCTATTAATGAAATGAATCAATTAGGATATTTAATACCAAAATCAAAAAATGAAGTTAAAATTTCTTATTACGAACCTCGATATGCAAGTCAATTAAAAGAAAAACAAAAATTACGAAAATTTTATGCAAATGTAACTGAAAAACAATTTTATAATTATTATGTAAAAGCAAAATCTTTTAAAGGTAAAATAGGAGATAATCTTATTAAAATGTTAGAAAGACGCCTTGATATAATAATATATAGAGCAGGTTTTGTAAATTCTATTTATCAAGCAAGATTATTAGTAAATCATAAACATGTTCTTGTAAATAATAAAATACAAAATATTTCAAGTTATTTAGTTCAAAATGGTGATATGATTAGTATTAAACCTGAAATAGTAAATCTTTTAAGAAATCAATATAATTGGGATATTTTACAAAAATCAAATGGATCTTTTTTAAAATATTTACCATATCTTGAAGTTGATTATAAAACAATGTCTTGTATTTATTTATATACACCAGAAATGAATGAAATATATTTTCCATTTCAGTTAGATATGAATAAAGTAATACGTTATTATGTATAACTATATATTTTTTCGTATCTTAGGTAGAGGAATAAAAAAAGCTTATTCATAAGCTTTTTTTATTTCTTATACTTTATTTTCGCTTGGTGATTTTGTTCTTAAATAATATTTTTTTGCTTTGGTATTTCCTTTTATTTTACCAATAATTTCAATGTTATTGATAATAGGAGATTCTAAAATAAAACTTTGTTCTTGTGAAACACCTCCAATAAAATTACGTAATTGTATTGTTGTATAACCAATTCTTTTTTTAATACCTATACAAATACCTTTAAGATTTTGTTTACGTTTTTTATTTTTATATTGAGTTGTTGTTATAGAAAGTATATCACCTGATTGTATTTGTGTTTTTTTATGTCTACTTTTTTGTGTAGCTTCCATACGTAGTGTTTGTATTAGATTTAACATATATTTATTCTTTTTTTTTATTATTTATTTTATAGTTCTTTTATAGATACTTAGGATATAATAAAAGTATATATAAATTATATAAATATATTTTTATTTAAAAATAAAAAATATAAAAAACTCTCTCGATTTTACAAAAAAATGAAAAGGAATTAAAAGATGTCAACAGAAGCAGCAAAATTAATAGGTGCAGGTTGCGCAACAATAGGATTAGCAGGTGCTGGTGCAGGTATTGGTACAGTTTTTGGAGCATTAGTAACAGCTATTGCAAGAAATCCATCACAATTTAAACAATTACAAAGCTCAGCTTTACTTGGTTTCGCATTAACAGAAGCTATTGCATTATTTGCATTAATGGTAGTATTCTTACTCTTATTCGTATTCTAATGTAATAAAATGCATAAGGGAATATTCCCTTATGCATTTATAACATTTTTGAGGAGGGTAGGATTTGAACCTACGAATGTATGATACAAATGGATTTACAGTCCATCGCTTTTGACCACTCAGCCACCTCCCCATGTAAATGATAAAAAAAATTACGGATGTGGTGTAATTGGTAGACACGTTAGCCTTAGAAGCTAGTGAGAAATCGTGTGGGTTCAAGTCCCTCCATCCGTATAATATGTAGTTGCGAGATAGAGCAGTGGTACGCTCGTCAGGCTCATAATCTGAAGGTCGTAGGTTCAAATCCTACTCTCGCATAGTTTATTGGGACCGAAGCTCAAATGGTTGAGCGCGTGCTTTGCAAGCATGAGGCTGTCGGTTCGAATCCGATCGGTTCCATAAATGAATTATATTTTTGTATTAATTTAATACAAAATAAAGAAATTTCAAAAAAAAGAATTAATGGTATTACTAGTATAAATTGACTTAGAATATCGGGAGGAGATAAAATAGCAGCTAATATAAAGAAGAATAAATAAATAAATCTTCTTTTATGGATTAACCAAAGATATGTTTTTGGATATATTTTAAATAAAAATAATATTAAAACAGGTAATTGAAAACAAATACTAAGAGAGAAAATAAGTTTTGTATTTAGTATTAAATATTCATGTATTTTTGCTTGTAATTCAATTGTAAATAATTGATCTTTTCCTAATTTTTGAAAACCTAAAAAAAATGTAAACGCTATTGGAAATAGTAAGTAATATCCAATACAACTTCCTAAAAAATATAAAAAAATAGATGTAAGACATAATAACCTAAATAATTTTTTTTCATAAAGAAAAAATCCAGGTATTAGAAATGACCATATTTGATATAAAAAAATAGGATATGAAAGATAAATACCAACAATAATCGATAGTTTAATATATGTTATAAATGCTTCTATTAAATCTGTATATATAAAATTTTTACTCAAAGGTATAAATAATAAGTAGAAAATTTCTTCTTTGTATTGATAACTACAAAAACATGTTAGAAAAATAGAATATAAAAGATATATAATACGTAAGCGTATTTCATATAAATGTGTTAATATTGGAATATTATAAAGCACAGTTCTTTCTTTTTTTTATAAAATAAGATATTTGATTAGGATAGAGTGGGATTCGAACCCACGGTGTTTGGAACACTTTAGTTTTCAAGACTAACGCATTAGACCACTCTGCCATCTACCCGCTTTGCGAGTAATGGGAATTGAACCCATATTATCTGCTTGGAAGGCAGATGATTTACCATTAATCTATACTCGCATTATATAAAAGTTTATTGGATGTCTGATTATAATATATAATAGGAAAGTCTGGACTCATTTAAAAAGTGCAGGATAAATTCCTGCAGAGAAAACTCTAGGGAAAGTGTTAAAGAAATATAAAAACTCTTTTTTAATATTAGAGTTTTTTGAAAAGATATAATCTAATAATTTAAAAAAAAATTATTAAAGAAACCCCACTTTGAGCAAAACCATTAGGTTGCTAAAAACAAATACGTAAGAGATTGTTTCAGAGAAATAGACATACATAAAAATTTTTTTAAATTTTTAGGACAAAATCCAGCTTATAAATAAACTTTAAAAATCTTGCGTCTTTAGCTCAGTGGTAGAGCGTCATCCTTCTAAGTTGAAGGTCATAGGTTCAACTCCTATAAGACGCTGTTATGGGTGGTTAGCTCAGTGGTAGAGCACCTCGCTTACAACGAGAGGGTCAGCGGTTCAAATCCGTTACTACTCATAAAATAAGAGGACGTAACTCAGTCGGTTAGAGTGTTGGTTTGTCACGCCAAAAGTCGTGGGTTCAAGTCCCATCGTTCTCGATTTTTTTGTTCGGGTAGCTCAGTGGTAGAGCAGAAGACTGAAAATCTTTGTGTCACTGGTTCAAATCCAGTCTCGGACAATTTAATTTACAATTTTGAATAATATTAATTTCTTTTTACATTTCTCCTTTAATAGGATTTGAACCTATGACCTTACGGTTAACAGCCGTCTGCTCTGACCACTGAGCTATAAAGGAATATTTTATTCATTTTTTTATACAATAGTATTGATGTACGAGTCGTATGCCATTTTTAAAGAATTTAAAAAGAGAGTTCATTAGAACTCTCTCTAATAATCTATTTTAAGTATTAATTTTTGCTTGAAGAAACAGCACTTGCACAAGAAATAATTTCAATAAGTTCGCTTGTGATTGAAGCTTGTCTTGCTTTATTATATATTAAAGTTAATTTATCAATCATTTCACCAGCGTTTTTAGCGGCATTATCCATAGCATTCATACGAGCACCTTGTTCACTTGTAACATTTTCAATTAAAACATAATATGTTTTTAATCCAAGATAATATTCGTATAAATCAAATAAAACATCCGATTTACTAGGTTCCATTTCATAATTATTAAATTCATTATATGAATTTTCAAGAGCAGCTCTTGATGCTATTTTACTTTCAATTACATTTTGTGTTAATACTGATCTAAATTGATTATATACAAGATAACAAGTATCGTAATTAGTGTTTAAAATTTCTTCTGCAATAAGAGATGCATTTGCAAATGAAACACCTTTTTTAGAAACATCTGTAATAGATGTACTTATTATTTTACCATAAAGTCTTTGAAGTTGATCTTTAGCTTTAATACCTACACAAATAATAGATGCATTAGTATCTAAAGCATTATTTTTTGTAACTAATGCTTTTGTTGCTTTTACAACATTTGTATTAATACCACCACAAAGACCTCTATCAGAAGAAATAGGAACTACAATTTTATTATTAACAATAGATTCATTTGAAGAAGCATTTTGATACTCATTAAAAAGAGAATCAACTGTTTTGAAATAAGGTCTTATTACATCTAAATTACGTTGTGCTTGTCTGAGCTTTGATGCAGCTACCATTTTCATCGCTTTAGTAATTTTACGTATAGATGTAATACTTTTTATTCGATTTTTAAAATCTTTTGTCGAAGCCATTACATAATCCTCTTTATTATACCAGTATTTATGTTAAAACAAATTATGTGAATTATTAAAAAAAAGAAAAAGGTTCAAACCTTTTTCTTTTTTAAATAGATAACAAATAAGTTTTTATTTCAGATTACCCTACGAAACTGTTAGTAAAAGTACTTACAATATTTCCGATTTGAGCATCAAGATCTTTACTTAATTGTCTTTCATCTTTAATACGTTTTAATATATCAGCATGATTAGTTTGTATGAAATTAATTAAACCTTTTTCATATTCACCAATTTTAGAAACACTTATTTTATTTAAATATCCACGTACACCTGCATATAAAATAACAATTTGTATTTCTGTAGGTATTGGTGAGTATTGTGCTTGTTTAAGTAATTCTGTTAATCTTTCACCTCTATTTAATTGTGATAATGTAGCAGCGTCTAGATCACTACCAAATTGTGCAAAAGCAGCAACTTCACGATATTGTGCTAAATCAAGTTTTAATGTACCACCAACTTGTTTCATTGCTTTAATTTGTGCAGCAGAACCAACACGGCTAACAGAGAGACCAACACTAACAGCAGGTCTTAAACCACTATAGAAAAGTTCAGTTTCTAAGAAAATTTGACCATCTGTAATTGAAATAACGTTTGTAGGAATATATGCTGAAACGTCACCTGCTTGTGTTTCAATAACTGGAAGTGCTGTTAATGAACCTGCACCATCTTTATCTGACATTTTAGCAGCTCTTTCTAGAAGTCTTGAATGTAAATAGAAAACATCACCTGGATAAGCTTCTCTACCTGGAGGACGACGTAATAAGAGAGATGTTTGTCTATATGCAACAGCTTGTTTACTTAAATCATCATAAATAATTAAACCATGCATACCATTATCTCTAAAGAATTCACCTATTGCACAACCACTATAAGGAGCTAAGAATTGAAGTGGAGCTGGTTCAGAAGCAGTAGAAGCTACGATAATTGTATATTTAAGAGCATCGTATTCTTCAAGTGTTTGTACTAATTGCGCAACTGTTGATCTTTTTTGACCAATTGCAACGTAGATACTGTATAATTTTTCAGATTCTTTTTGTGTAGATTCATTAATTAATTTTTGGTTTAACATTGTATCTAATGCTATAGCTGTTTTACCTGTTTGTCTATCACCAATAATTAATTCCCTTTGTCCTCTACCTATTGGTACTAAACAGTCAATAGCTTTAATACCTGTTGACATTGGTTCATGAACAGATTTTCTTGAAAGAATACCAGGAGCTTTAACTTCTACTCTTCGTCTTTCAGTTGTTTGAATTGGTCCTTTACCATCAATAGGATTACCTAATGCATCTACAACACGACCAAGAAGTCCTTTACCTACAGGTACGTCAACGATTGCACCAGTTCTTCTTACGATATCACCTTCAGCAATAGCACGGTCATTACCAAAAAGTACTATACCAACGTTATCTGTTTCGAGATTAAGTGCCATTCCTTTAATACCTGCTTTAGGAAATTCAACCATTTCCCCTGCTTGTACATTGTTTAAACCGTATACACGTGCAATACCATCACCAATAGAAATAACTCTACCAATTTCTTCAACATCTAATTCTCTATATGCATTTGTTATTCTTTCTTCAAGTATTTTAAATTGTTCTGAAGCTGTTGAATTCATTCGAACGATCCTTTTTTTTCAAATTTTATTAATAAATAGTTATAAATTAATATATAATTGCTATTTTTATGTTAAATAATAAGACAAATTACAGAGTACTCAATATAGCTATCATATGTATGGTTTTAATACTATTTTTTAGAATTTAATTATATATTTATATTATTATCTTATTATCCCTGCTATAGGGATAATAACTATATGAATTTTTTATTTTTTAATTGGAGAAGTTAAACGTATAGTTTCTTTAAAATCACGTGAAAGTTGTTCATTAATATCTTGTCTTCTTACGCCAACTCGTTTGTACATTGTTAAAACAATAGCGCCAATCATAGCAACAAGTAAAATCATACCTGAAACAAGAAATAAATAGAAATAATGAGTATATAATAATTTACCTATTGCTTCTACATTTGTTATGGAATCGATCGTATCAGCCCATTGAAAAGGTGCAATATTATTGTTAATATTTAATCCAAAAAGTGGTATTAAATCACTATCAATGATTAAAAATAGTTCTAGAAGAAAAATTAAACCAATGACACCTCCTAATGGTAGGTAACGTAGCATATTAACATTAAATTGTACTAAACGTACGTTTAACATCATAACAACGAATAGGAATAGAACTGCAATTGCACCTACATATACCATAATAAAAATCATTGCTATAAATTCTGCTTCAATTAAAATAAATAAACCACTTGTACTACAAAAAACGAGTACTAAAAAAAGTACAGAATGTATTGGATTTGATGATGCGATTACTAATGTAGCAGAAGAAAGAGCTAAAAAAGAAAAGAAATAAAATAAAATTTCTACAGTCATTTGAATATCCTTTAATTATTTTGTAAAGAAATGATTATTAAAGAATTATTTCTTTAATAATCATTTCTTAATTTTTTATCGATCAACTTCTCCAAAGACAATATCTTGTGTTCCTATAATAGTAACAACATCAGCAATCATATGACCTTTTGACATAAAATTTAAACCTTGTAAATGAGAAAAACCAGGAGCTTTTATTTTACATCTATAAGGTTTACTACTACCATCAGAAACTAAATAAACACCAAATTCTCCTTTAGGTGCTTCAACAGCTGTATATGTTTCACCTATAGGTACTGAATATCCTTCGGTATATAATTTGAAATGATGTATGAGTGCTTCCATAGAATCTTTCATATCTACTCGTGATGGTGGCGATATTTTTTTATCGTCAACTTTAATAACACCTGTTGGCATTTTATTTAAACATTGCATTATTAATTTTAAACTTTGACGCATTTCTTCAACACGTATTAAATAACGATCATAGCAATCACCTTTAGTTCCTACAGGTATATCAAATTCTAATTCATCATAAACATCGTAAGGTTGTGTTTTTCTTAGATCCCATGCAATACCAGATCCTCGTAACATAACGCCACTAAAACCCCAATCAAGAGCTTCTTCAGCTGAAACAGTACCAATATCTACTAATCTTTGTTTCCAAATACGATTACTTGATAAAACATCTTCAATTTCGTCGATACGAGATCCGAATTGTTTTGCGAATTTATATATATCTTCTGAAAGACCCATTGGCATATCTTGTGAAACACCTCCTGGTCTAATATAAGCAGCATGCATACGAGCACCAGAAACTCTTTCATAGAATTCCATTAATTTCTCTCTTTCTTCAAATCCCCAAAGAAAAGGTGTCATAGCACCAACATCTAATGCATGTGTTGTAACAGCCATTAAATGATTAAGAATTCTTGTAATTTCACAGAAAAGTACACGTATGTATTGTGCTCTTTTTGGTACCTCACAACCAAGTAATTTTTCAACGGCAAGTGAATATGCATGTTCTTGTGCCATCATTGAAACATAATCAAGTCTGTCAAAATATGGTAGTGCTTGTAAATAATTTTTATATTCTATTAATTTTTCTGTACCTCGATGTAAGAGACCAATATGAGGATCAGCACGATTTACAACTTCACCATTTAATTCTAAGACTAATCTTAAAACTCCATGAGCAGCTGGATGCTGTGGACCAAAATTCATTGTGAAGTTTTTAAGTTTTTTAGTTAGTGCTTTTTGTTGCATTTTTTATTTTTCCTTTTCTCTTTTTGAAAAATATTTAATTATTTTTTTTCTTTAATATTAGGCTTACTTATTTCAATTTGTTCCCAAGGACTTGTAAAATTAAATGATCTAAATTCTTGAGTCATTTCTAAAGATTCTGTTACGACACGTTTTTGTTCATCATCATAACGTACTTCAACATAACCTGTTAAAGGAAAATCTTTTCTCATTGGATGTCCTTCAAAACCATAATCTGTTAAAATTCTACGTAAATCAGGATGATTAGTGAAATATACGCCAAAAAGATCCCAAACTTCTCTTTCAAACCAACCAGCGGCTTGAAAAAGACATGTAACAGAAGGTACTGGTGTTAATTCATCAACAAATGTTTTAACACGTATACGGCTATTATATCGAACGCTAAGTAAATTATAAACAATTTCAAAACGTTCTTTTTTTTCTGGAAAATCTACAGCACATAAATCAGAAAGAGATTTAAATTGACAGTTAGTATGATTTTTTAAAATTTTCATTAAGGCTATTAAATTAGTAGGTTTAACGTGTAATGTTAATTCTCCTTTTGAGTAAATAGCTTTATCAATATATTTTGGAAACATTTTAATAAGAGAAATACCAAATTCTTTTAAAAATTGATTTTGTTCTTGTTTTTTCATATTTTTAACCTATTCTTTATAATATTTATAATATTATTTTTTATTTTTGTAACCAATAGAGTGTTTTTCTACTACGTTTTATTTTTTTTTGTAATTGTAAAAGTCCGTAGAGTAATGCTTCTGCTGTAGGAGGACATCCAGGTACATAGATATCTACAGGAACAATACGATCACAACCTCTAACAACAGAATAAGAATAATGGTAATATCCACCACCATTTGCACAACTTCCCATTGAAACAACCCATCTTGGTTCTGACATTTGGTCATATACTTTTCTTAATGCAGGTGCCATTTTATTAGTTAATGTACCTGCAACGATCATGACATCAGATTGTCTAGGACTTGGTCTAAAAATAATACCAAATCGATCTAGATCATACCTACTTGCTGCAGAATGCATCATTTCAACAGCACAACAAGCAAGTCCGAATGTCATTGGCCATAAAGAACCTTTTCTTGCCCAATTAACAAGTTCATCCATTTTAGAAACAATAAATTCAGTTTTATTTTGTTTATTATTTAATATCATAAAAATTTCCTTTTTGTAATTTGTTTTTATTCCCAGTCTAAAGCACCTTTCTTCCATTCATAAATGAAACCAACTGTAAGTATTAATAAAAAAATAAACATAGTCCAAAAACCAAAGATAGTAACATCACTTAATGCAACAGCCCAAGGAAATAAGAAAGCAACTTCAAGATCAAAAATAATAAATAGGATTGCAACAAGATAGAAACGTACGTCAAAAGCTCCACGTGCATCATCAAAAGGATTAAATCCACATTCATATGGTGAAAGTTTTTCAGTATCTGCATTTTGTGTTGCAAGAACATAAGAAAGTCCAAGTATTATGCAAGATAATCCAAAACTAAATATAAAAAAAATAAGGACTGATAGATATTCTGATAATATCATAGTATTCATTACCTTTTTAAAATTAAATTAATATTTTTATAAAAAAATTTGAGATATAGTATTATATATACCCCTTATATAGATGATTTTGTAAGGATGTGTAGGGAAAATGTATAATAATAGTCTTAAAAAAATGTATATATTATGTATTTATTGTTTTAAGAATAGACTGAAAAGTGTATGGCTCAGTGATAGCGAGGGTGGAAAGTATTTTACGGTTGAGTTGTATATTTTGTAGGGATAGGTTATGTATAAAAGATGAGTAATTAATTTGTGAAGTGGTACATGCAGCATTAATACGTTGAATCCAAACGTTTCGAAAAAATCTTTTATTAACTTTTCGATGTGCGTATGCGTATTGTAATCCTTTATGTACTTTTTCAATAGCGATACTAAAACAATTTTTAGATCTACCACGATAGCCGGTAGCATTTTTAATAATTTTTTTATGTCTACTATGTGTGGTTGTACCACTTTTAACACGTATCATATGTAAATCTCCTTAAATATTATATATACATATTAAATAAAAAACGATAGATAGACAAATTGGTATTTATAATGCATAGCATAGTTATATAGGATTTAATCTATCTATAAAAGAATTAAAATAAATATAAAAATAAAGAAATAAATATATATTTTAAAAATAAAAATAAAAAAAGGAAGAAAAAATGGCAACAAAAAAAAGTGGAGGAAGTAGCCGTAACGGAAGAGATTCGAAAGGTAGAAGATTAGGTGTAAAATTATTTGGGGGTGAGTATGCAACAATTGGAAGTATAATTGTTCGTCAACGTGGCACTAAAATACTTCCCTATAAAAATGTAGGACTTGGACGTGATCACACAATATTTGCGTTAAAAGAAGGAATAGTTTCATATTATAAAGATAAAACAAAAACATATGTTTCGATAGTATAAATACAAAAAACATAGATTTTTAAAAAAAGTAAATTATATAACTTTTCTTCCTTTTAAAAATCTACGTTTTAAAAGTGCTTTACCATTTTTTGTTTTATTTCTGTTTAGAAAACCATGTTTTCTTTTTTTTACAAGAGTGCTAGGTTGAAATGTTCTTTTCATAAAAAATCCTTAAATTAAAAATAATAAAGTTATAGAGATTGTTGTAAAATATGTATTCTTTGTTTTTTTTTAAAAATAGAAACAAGACCTCCTAAAACAAGTAAAAAACCAGCAAACCATATCCAAGATAAAAATGGATAAACATAAAAACTTGTTGACCATCCAGTATATAAATTACCGTCTCCAATAATAGCATGGACATCATCAAAAAAATTACTATGAATATCAACTTTAGAAGCATAAAAATCTTGAATATAATAATGTCGTTTTTCTGGAAATAATGTTCCATTAATTGTATTATTTTTAAGAATTAAAAAAGATCCATAAAAAGCATCGTAATTAGGACCTTTAATAAGATTAATACCTTTAAAAATATATTCATAATGATTGAAAAAATGTCTATCTCCTGGATACATAATTTGATGACTTTCTTTGTAAAAACAATACCATAATAAAACAGAAAGTATAAAAATAGTAACACCAAAATGAGAAATTAACATTGAAAAAGAATTATATTTTTTAAAAATAAAAAAAGAATAGAAATGTTTCAAAATAGACCATACTAAAAATGGTATAAAAAGATATAAAATATAAAAACGTTGATAATTTTCAAAAAAAAGAAAACTGAAAATAGCAGTTGAAAAACAAAAAATAAAAAGAAGTTCTTTAGTAGAAAAAAAAATTTTTTTAATTTTAATAGATTCCCAATGAAAATATAATGAAGAAATCATAAAAATAAAAAAAGGTACGAGAATTGGTATTATCATTTGATTGTAAAAAGAAGGTCCAATGGTTATGGATTGTTTAAAAAAAAAATAATGTATTGTTGGATAAAAAGTACCAATTAAAATAATAATATAGAAAGAAATAAAAAAAAATTGATTTAAAGAAATAAGACCTTCTTTTGAAAAAAGATTACGAATATCTTTAGAAAAAATATATTTATTATATTTTAAAATAAGATAAATAAAGATTAAAAATAAAAAGAAAAGAAAACAAAAAATAAATTGTCCGCGATTAGAATCAGATGCGAAACTGTGAACAGAATCGATAAGTCCAGAACGTACAAAAAAAGTACCCAATAAACTTGAATAAAAACAAAAAAAAGATAAATATATCGTTGTTTTAGTTAAGGTATTTGATTTCTTAGTATTAAGAATAGAATGTAAAAGAGCTGTACTAAGAATCCAAGGCATTAAAGAAGCATTTTCAACAGGGTCCCAAAACCACCAACCACCCCATCCCAATTCATAGTAAGCCCACCAACTTCCTAAAAAAATACCAAATGTAAGAAAACACCATGAAATTAGATTATATTTTTGTATATAAAATAACCATGCTTGTGTTTCTTTAGAATGATTAAATAAATATGCGATAGTTAGTGAAAATGGTATTGAAAATCCTAAGTATCCTAAATATACAAGAGGTGGATGTATTGATAAAACAATGTCTTGAAGTATTGGATTTAGTTGTTTCCCATCAAGAAAGCGGTCAATAATTTGTAAAAATGGATTTGATGTAAAAAGAATAAAAAAAAGAAAAAATAAATTAATTAAAGATTGTATTAGAATAGTACTACGAAAAAAATCAATAGTTAATTTTCTTAAAAAAAGTAAACTGTAGGTATATATTGAAAGAATCCAGCACCAAAGTAACATAGATCCTTCATGATTACTCCAAAGTGCACAAATTTTATAAATAAGTGGTTGTTTTGAATGTGTACTATTTAAAATATTAATAATAGAAATATTAGAAAACAAGTGTGATTCTAATAAAGAAAAAAAAGATAATGTTAAGATAAAAAAATATATTGAGATAAGTATTTGTATTTGATTTTTGTATATAATTTTATTTTGTTTGTTATAAAAAAATGATTTAAAAAAAATAATTATAAGTAAAAAAATAGCTATAATTATTAAAAAATGTCCAAAAAAAGAAGACATTGTTAAAATTCACCTTATTTTTATATTTTAGTATTCATTGAAATATCTTTGTTTTGTAAAGTTTTTAAAATATTTACTTTTTTAATTAATATTTCTTTTCGTAAATCACAAAGAATGATATAAATAATAAATAATAAAAATGATAAATACATAAAAGATGTTGGTAATAAAATAGAAATATGTATAGTATTTTTAAATTGTGTAATACTAGATCCTTGATGTAAAGTTGTCCACCAATCAACAGAATATTTTATAATAGGTATGATGGCAAAAAAAATAATTGTTAAAATACATCCAATTTTATATATTTTTTCATCTTGATTTAAAAAAAAAGACCAAATAATAAGATATATAAAAAAGAGCACTAAAACAGAAGTTAATCTTGCATCCCAAACCCAAAAAGTACCCCAAACAGGGTAACCCCATAAAGAGCCTGTAAATAGTGTTGTAAATGTAAAGATAATACCAATTTTAGCAAATGATTTAGAAATAAAAAATGCAATTGGATTTTTAACAACAAGATATATAATACTACTAATTGTTAACAGAATATATATAAATAAACAAATCCAAGCAGAAGGAACGTGTATATAAATAATTCGATACGATTCTCCTTGTTGTACATCAGTATCTGCAATAAAAATACCTAAATAAAGACTTGCAGTTAATAGTGTGATACTGATAAATAAAAGAATAGGAAGTATTATATTTGTTGTAGACATTAAACGTGATGGTTGTATTAAAGTGATATAAGAATCAAAAAGAAATTCTTTTTTTTTTAAATGATTCATTTTTACTGAGCACTCCATAATTTTAAATTATATGCACAAATATTGGGAGAAAAAATTAATAAAAAAAGAAAGAAAAGACTAATAAAATAAAATTGATTATTAATAGTTTCACCAATAAGAATTGTTTGTAAAAGATTTGTTGTAAAAATTAAAATAGGTAAATAAAAAGGCATAATAAATAAACAAATAAGTACACTCTTTTCTTTGTGTCCAATAAAAAGTGCAGATCCTATTGAACCTATTAAAATTAGTAGTAATGTAGTTATTAAAAGTATTAATATAATTGGTAAATAATAATAAAATGGAATATTTAATAATATAATACCTATAAATGTTCCTAAAATAAGACTTATTGATATTAATAACCATTTAATAAAACATTTAATAATGATTAGTTTAGGTAAAGATGTTTTATTTTGTAATAAATTATATTCTAATAAATGACCTTCTTCTTTATCTTCTATAAAAAATCGATTTAAAATAAAAATAGTTGTTAAAAAAGATGCTATAATAATAATAGAAATAGATGTATTAAAAATAATGTTTTGATTATACTTTAAACTAATAGGAAAAAAAATTAAAATAATAAGATAAAAAAGTGTTGCATTTATATAATCATTTTTATTTTTAATAATAAATGAAAATTGGTAATAGAATTGAAATAAAAATAATAACATATTTTTAAAATGAAACCTTTTTAAATGAGATTGTTTAAAGTTTGTATAAACTTATTTGTTGTATTTAATATTAAAAATGTATTTTTTTTTATATTAAGATCAGTATGTGTTGACATTATAATAATACCACCTCTTTTACAATGTTTTAACAGTATGGTTGAAAATATTTTTATCCAATATTTATCTAATCCAATAAGAGGTTCATCTAAAATCCATAATTGTTTATTAGTTAATAATAATTTTGAAATTAAAAGTCTTTTTTTTTGTCCTAATGAAAGTGTAGATATTTTTTTATTCTGTAAATGAGAAAGACCTAATTGAAAAAGAGATGTTCTAATATACTCGTAAGAAATATTTTGCAAACCATTATATAGAGTATTCCAATAAATAAGATAATCTAATAATGTTATATCTTCTTTAAAAGAAGGGGTACTATCCATATAAAATAAACTGTCTTTAAGATAATTTTCTGATATAAAATTATTATTAATAATAATATCACCTTGTGATTTTGGAAGAAGACCACTTATTATTTTTAAAAGAGTCGTTTTACCTGATCCATTTGAACCTTGTATTATAAAAAGACTTCCTTTTTCAAGACTAAAATTTATGTTTTGAAAAATAATTTTATTTGATCTAATACCTGTAATATTATGTATAGTTAAATTTTGAATTTTTGTTAAATTCATATATAATAAACCATTTCTAAAAAGATATAAAAATAAATAAAGGAATAATAAAATGGCGGTACCAAAAAGAAAACCTTCTGTTTCGAGAAGAAAAATACGTAATGTTTTTATACGAGCAGAAATGAAAAAAAATCTAAGTAATTATTCTATTTGTAAACATTGTAATTATGTAAAAAAAAAACACCATATCTGTAATAATTGTGGATACTATAAAGAAAGTTTAATTTATAAAATAGTATAAATTTTTTTATGATTTTATAGCATCCGATAGGATTTGAACCTATAACCTCCAAGTTCGTAGCTTGACGCTCTACCATTGAGCTACGGATGCTTTAAATTTATATACAATAATTAGCACTTTAAAATAAGTATATGATCTAATATAAATATAATATAAATATAGTATTTTAATTTTATTAGTTCTTACTATTTTTGGGATGGAAGGACTCGAACCTTCGAATGACGGCTTCAAAGACCGTTGTCTTACCACTTGACGACATCCCAATAAAAAGAGCCTGTAACTCAGTTGGCGAGAGTGTACACCTGATAAGTGTAAAGTCAGCAGTTCAAATCTGCTCAGGCTCATATAAGCGGGAAAAGGGATTCGAACCCTCAATCTTTGCCTTGGCAAGGCAACGCTTTAACCATTTAGCTATTCCCGCAAAATTTGTAATAATAATTTTTTAATTTATTATTATATTTTATATATGTATTTATATTTTTATATATAGTTAGATATTCTTTGTAAAAAAAAAATATCTGTTGTAACAGATATTCTTTTTATATAATAGCTATTTTTTTTTTAATTTTTTTTAATGTTGTTTGTATTGTTGTATATGGGACACTGAAAATATTTGCAAGTTGTTCTAACGTATGTATTTTATAAGGAGGTATTCCTGAAAAAAGATAATATAAAATTAATTCTTTTTGATTAAGTATTTTTTTAATTTTTTGAAGTTTTATTATTTCTGTATTAATTTTGTTATCAAAATTATTTAAAGAAAATAATTTTTTTTTTTTATCTATTTCTGTTTGTAGTTTTTCAATTTTTAAAAGTAATTCTTTTCTCGGTGTTTCATGTTCATTAAAACGAAGTTTTTTTTTTTTTTTTATAGTTGCTTTCATCATATAATTATGCATCCACCAATAGGCATATGTTAAAAAACGAACACCTCTTCCTAATTGAAATTTTTCAGCAGCATCAGATACACCAGAAATACCTTCTTGTATAAGATCAGAAAATTGTGCTTGATATCCAATTTTAACATATTGTTTTGAAATTGTTGTAATATATGGCATATAATTAAAAATAATACGATTTTTTAATGTTACTTTAATATTTTCTCGAAGTATACTTATTAAAATCATGTCGTAGATATGTGTTAAACCATATTTAATAAGAGAATTATTTTTTATTTTATTAATTTTTGGTATTTTATGTTGTTTTAAAAATGTTTTTATGAAAATTTGTTTATAAAAAATATCTTTTTTTAATCTTTGTTTTTTAGTAGTATAGTATTGAATAAATGTGATTAAATTATAAAATGTTATATATGAATTTTTTAATGTTTTAATATTAATTTTTTGAGTATTTCTAGATATTTTATTAATAAAAATATAATTCCATTTTAATTCTTGATAAAATTTATATAAAAATAGACTTATATTTAAATTATTTTTTTTTTTTATATTTTTGTTTATTTGTAATATTATAACATTTATAATTTTAATGAGTTGTAAATATTCTTTAAGAATATTTAATGGTGTTTGTATATACGAATAATTCATGTATATACTATCGTGAGGGACAGTTTTAAATAGGTTTAAATAACTATTTTTAACTAAGTAATTAAGACGTGTATCTTTTATTTTTATTTTATTAGAAGCTAAAAACATTTTTTCTAATTTTTTTAAATCTAAAAAATATTTAGTGATAATAGTAGGGTTTTTATGTATTCTTTTAACATCTTTTGTTATTGGGAAAAAAAAATTTTGAGATAAACTATTTTCAAATAGTATTTTTATAATTATTATTTGTGTTTTATCATAATTATAAAAAAGTTCTTTTTCTTTTTTTATTGAGTTGAAATCGTCTTTATCTAAGATTAAATCATCATTGATTTTTTTATAATAATATTCATAATATTCAAAATATAATAATGATTCTAATTTTTTATTTGTTTTACTATATTTTTTATATCTTTTTCTTCGTTGTAAATCTTCTTTAAATAATAAAAGATTTTTTTTTTTTATATTATTATTTTTTATTGATATTTTTTTTTGTATGTATTGCTTTCTTATTTCTTTATTTTTAAATTTTTGTTTTAATTTGCGTTTAAAAATATTTATTAATAATTTTTTTTCTGTGTTTATATACATACATTATCAATACCTTTTAATTTTTGGTAAATATAGCTTAGTCGGTAAAGCAGCAGATTGTGATTCTGAAGACCACGGGTTCAAATCCCGTTATTTACCCATAAAAAACTTAAATGTTTTTTTTTTGTATAGATTTTGTTAAATTAAAATGTATTAATTCTAAAATAAAATCTTGATATATTTGAGATAATTGTATAAAATATAAATATAATTCGTTTTTAATCGTTTTTTTATCTTTTTTATAATTGATTTCGTTATTTAGTTTTGCTATAAATTGGATAATAGGTAAATAGAAATTTTCTTTTTTTGTAATGAATAAAGAAAAATTTTCTTTATTTATATATTGACTTTGATATATACTTAAAATTTTAAGATTATAACTTTCTTTTTTAGTTAGTATTTTATTCTTTTTTTGTATATGTATTCCTAAATTATTTAAATTAATATCTTTTTTATATATCTTTTTTTTAAAAATTTCTTCAATAAGTGACTGCCATAAAAAATAATTGTTATTTTTTTTTATTTTATAAGATGTGTTTTGTTTGTAAATACAAAATAAATATTTATTTTTTAAATAATGTAAGAAATAAATAAAAAATTCATGTGGCATTTTTTGTATATCACGTGCGATTCTTTGTACATACTGTGTTAAAAAAACAATATTTAAATAATATATATATTCTTTATTAATTATTTTTTGAGTATTTTTTAATAATTGGTAAAAATCATTTGTATTATCACTTTTTTTTTGTGATTGGTTTCTAATATTTACTATATTTTTTTGTTTAGTTTGATTTGTAATGTATAAACTAAATTTGTTTGTAATATCATTTTGTTCATTTGTAAATAAAGAATCAATAATTAGTATTTCTATTTTATTTTTATTAATAATATTAGTATTAGTATTCAGTATTCGATTTAAACATTGAGCATTTGTTATTATAATATTAGATTTATTTTTTATTAATGTTTCAATTGTTAAAAAATTATCTTCTAAAAAAATTTTCCAGGAGAGATTTTCTAACCATAAGATATTTAATAAATATTTTAATGATATTTTTGAATTTAAAATAATAACAAAAAATGTATCGTTTGTTTTTCGTATATATTTAATAAGAGTATTTAATTGAATATTTAAATTTGAATATTCAATTATTTTTTGATTTTGATTAATTTTATTTTTTTTAAAATATTGATAATTTAAAACTTTAGGATAATATATTTGTTCTTGTAGTAAATTTATTTTTTTATTATATTTATTAATAATTTGTGTGTCAATTAATTGTTTCTTTTGTTTTTCTATAAAAAATGGTATGTAATTTTTCCAAAGAAGTTTATTTTTAAATTGTTGGTTATTTTGAATATATAATTGATATAGAATTTTATTATTTAATTGGTGTGGATGTTTTATTTGGTAGATTGTAGTATTATTATTTATCGTTTTAAAAAGTTGTACATCATTTGTTAAATTTATTTGTGCTGGAAAAAATTGTTTTTTATTTGTTAAATGTGTTTTATATAATATTTGATCAATAGTAAAAAAAATTTGTTTTTTCCATTGATAGTTATTAAAAAACTCTTGTTCATAAAAAAATGATTGGTTTATTTCATATTTATTATTTTGAGTATTGAACAAATGTTGTAAATAATTTTGTTTTATTTTTGTTATTGTTTGTATATTTATATATTCAAGATTTTTTGTTTGTTTTAATAACCAGGCAAAAGAATTTTTTTGTGTTTTTGTTATTAAAACATAATTTGTATTACAAATATTATTATATAAAAATAAAAAATAATGAAAATATAATTGATTTTGATTGTTAATTAGATTTTTATTATATTTTATAGGATCATTTAAGAACATTAATAAAAAAATAAGATCCTTAGTACCTATTCTATAATTTAAATGTCTATTAACAAATTCTAAAATTAAAACAATAATTTGAATTGAAAAAAATTCATGACTATACACATATAATAAATTATTTTTTTTCAATTTATTTTTTTTATATATATAATACAACCCTATATTTTTCAAAAAAGATCTATATATAATAAATAAATAATTATTTAAAAGTATCTTTTTTATTCCGTAATAAGTAATAACCTCTTTCATTTTTGTCCATAATTTTTCTAATTCTTTTTCTGAAAGTAAATGATATTCTGTTTGTATTTTTAAAATTTCAGAAATGATTTTATGTATATAAATATCTTCAATTTTTTTTTGTATTGTATATATAAAATATAGTAAATTATTTGTCATTTTAAAAAATCCATTTCTATTATAAATGATATCTATCAATTTCAATTTTTTAAAAATAAAAGGAATTATTAATATGAATATTAATAGACCAATTTCGCCGCATTTAACAATTTATAAACTTCAAATAACAAATACTCTTTCTATTTTTCATAGAATAACAGGAGGTGTTCTTGCTCTTACTTTATGTTTTTTTATATTAATTTTAAAAATGTTAAATTTTCATTTATCTTCTTATGCTTTCTATTCTATTGCATATACATTAAATCAATACTCTGGATTTCTTTTTATTGCAATAAGTTTTTTCTTACTTTTATTTATTTTCTATCATCTTTTTGCTGGATTACGTCATCTTGTTTGGGATGCAGGTTATGCATTGGAAATTGAGAATGTTTATTTAACAGGTTATATAATGCTTGGTCTAGCTTTTTTATTTACATTAATTGCTTGGATTATTTTTTAATTTAAAAAATTATAAAAAAAAAGAATATTTTATGACAGAAAAATTATTACATTTTATTAGAACTAAATCTGGTTCTATGCATTGGTGGTTACAACGTTTTTTAGCAATATTATTAGCTCCAATAATTTTATATTTATTATTTGATGTTGCTATTTATATAGGACAACAGTCAGATCCTACTGTTATGATGTTTTTAAATAGAATATTTAATCATAATTCTATTTTTATTTTTATAACAAGTGTTATTTTAATTTGGCATGTTAGAGGAGGTATGGAAGTTATTATTGAAGATTATGTTCATGGTGAAAAAACAAGAATCGTTTCTATTTTTTTAATACGTGTAATTGCTATAGAAATCATGGAATATTTATACAAATGTTCTATCATTTTTTAAAAAAGACTAAAAGAGAAATTAAATTTTTATAAAAAGGAAATTGTAATATGAATACAAAAAAAGAAAAAATAATGTTGTTTAAAGTTTATAGATGGAATCCTGATAAAAAAGAGAAACCACATATAAGTACATATTCAGTTGATTTAAATAGTTGTGGGCCAATGGTTTTGGATGCTCTTATTAAAATAAAAAACGAACAGGATTCAACATTAACTTTCCGCAGATCTTGTCGTGAAGGTGTGTGTGGTAGTTGTGCTATGAATATCGATGGTACAAATACATTAGCATGTATTAAAAGTATTGATACTAATAAAAAAGAAATGAAAATTTATCCATTACCACATATGCATATTATCAAAGATTTAGTACCTGATCTTAGTAATTTTTATGCACAGTATAAATCAATTGAACCTTGGATGAAAACAACAGAGAAAAAATTAGATAAAGAATTTTATCAATCACGAAATGATAGAGAAAAATTAGATGGTTTGTATGAATGTGTTTTATGTGCATGTTGTTCTACAAGTTGTCCAAGTTATTGGTGGAATAGTGATAAATATTTAGGACCAGCTGTTTTATTACAAGCTTATCGTTGGATTGTTGATAGTAGAGATCAAGGAACAAGAGAAAGATTACAATACTTAGAAGATCCTTTTAAATTGTATAGATGTCATACAATTTTAAATTGTACTAAAACATGTCCAAAACATTTAAATCCAGCACAAGCTATTGCTAAAATAAAACAAAATATAACATTACTAACATAGTATATTTTTAATTCTTAATAAAATTATTTTTATGTACAAACATTTCTTTCATAGAAGTGTTTGTATTTTTTAATATAAAAAGGTTGGTATAATATGACAATAGATTTAGTAAGATATCTTACTGTTCCAATGATTCTTTTTATTATTGGACTTAGTGGTATTTTTTTGAATAGAAAAAATATAATAATAATGCTCATGTCGATAGAATTAATGTTATTAGCGATTAATTTTAATTTTGTTGTTTTTTCTGTTTATCTTGATGATTTAGTTGGACAAATATTTGCATTATTAGTGCTTACTGTTGCTGCAGCAGAATCAGCTATTGGTTTAGCAATATTAGTAATTTATTATCGTGCGCGTGGTACAATTGCTGTTGAGCAAATAAATTTAATGAAAGGATAATTATATGTATTTATTGATTGTTTTTCTTCCTCTTTTAGGTTCAATAACAGCAGGTTTTTTTGGTAGGTATTTAGGTAAACAAGGTGCTGCAATAATAACAACAAGTTGTGTTGGTTTATCTAGTTTATTTTCAATGGTAGCATTTTATGAAGTTGGTCTTTGTGGAAGTCCTTGCTATCTTCGTTTATTTAACTGGATTGATTCTGAAATGTTACATGCATCTTGGGGATTTTTATTTGATAGTTTAACTGTTGTTATGTTAATAGTTGTAACAATTGTTTCAAGTTTAGTTCATTTATACTCTATAGGTTACATGTCGCACGATCCACATTTACCAAGATTTATGTCATATTTATCATTATTTACTTTTTTTATGTTAATGCTTGTTACAGGAGATAACTTTGTACAAATGTTTTTAGGTTGGGAAGGTGTTGGACTTTGTTCATACTTACTTATTAATTTTTGGTTTACTCGTCTACAAGCAAATAAATCTGCTATTAAAGCAATGATAATGAATAGAATAGGTGATTTTGGTTTATCATTAGGAATGATGGCTATATTTTTTACATTTAAATCTGTTGATTTTATAACTGTTTTTGCATTATCTCCTTATATGACAGATTTTAATATAATCTTTTTTAATTATGAAGTTCATGCTTTAACATTAATTTGTATTTTACTTTTTGTAGGTGCTGTTGGTAAATCATCTCAATTAGGTTTACATACTTGGTTACCAGATGCTATGGAAGGTCCTACACCTGTTTCAGCATTAATCCATGCTGCAACAATGGTTACAGCAGGTGTTTTTCTTATAGCTCGTTGTTCACCTATTTTTGAATATGCACCAACTGCGTTACTTGTTGTTACAATTGTAGGTGCTATGACAGCATTTTTTGCAGCAACAACAGGTTTATTACAAAATGATATTAAACGTGTTATTGCGTATTCTACTTGTAGTCAACTTGGATATATGGTATTTGCATGTGGTATTTCTGGTTATTCAGTTGGTATGTTCCATTTAATGAATCATGCGTTTTTTAAAGCGTTATTGTTTTTAAGTGCAGGATGTGTTATACATGCTCTTGCTGATGAACAAGATATGAGACGTATGGGTGGTATTGTTAAAATAGTTCCATTTACATATGGTATGATGCTAATTGGTTCAATGTCTTTAATGGGTTTTCCTTTTTTAACTGGTTTTTATTCTAAAGATGTTATTCTTGAACTTGCTTTTGCTAAATATACTATTGATGGTACTTTTGCACATTGGCTAGGTACTGTTGCAGCGTTTTTTACAGCTTTCTATTCTTTTAGACTTATTTATTTAACATTTCTTGGTGAAACAAATTCTCCTCGTACTATTATTAATCATGCACATGATGCTCCATTTATAATGGCTTTTCCACTTATGATTCTTGCTGTTGGAAGTATTTTTGTAGGTTTTGTTATGAAAGATATGATGATAGGTCTTGGAACAGATTTTTGGGGTAATTCTTTATTTACACATCCTAAAAATTTAACACTTATTGAATCTGAATTTATACCAACACCAATTAAATTACTTCCTGTAGTTTTAAGTATTACAGGAGCAACTCTTGCTATAATATTAAATAATTATTGTGCACGTTTTTTAGTAGATTTAAAAATATCTTCTTTAGGGAGAGAATTATATTCATTTTTAAATAAAAGATGGTATTTTGATATTGTATATAATGAATATGTTGGTAGAACAATGTTATGGTTTGGATATAATATTTCATTTAAAACTATTGATAAAGGTCTTATAGAAATATTAGGTCCATATGGTCTTGAACGTCTTGTTAAAAGATTAACATTAAGAGTAAGTCAACTACAAACTGGATATATATATCATTATGCATTTATTATGCTTTTTGGTATAACATTAATTATTACAATTGTTGGATTATGGGATTATATCTCAGAATGGACAGATTATAGATTATATTTTATATATTTAATAACAGTTCTTTTTTATGGTTATTCAGAAACTAAATAGTAATATTTCAGATGTTTTATTTATTATTAATTTTTTTTTATGTTTATATTTTTTATAAATATTATATAAAATTGTAAAAGAACTGTTAATATTATATTATTTTTATATAAGGATTAGGATTTAGTATCTTATGTTATCTTCAATTCTTTCGACATATTTGTTACCTACAATAATATTAACACCTATTTTAGGTGTTTTTATTTTATTTTTAATACCTGGTTGGAAAACAAGTTTAATAAAACAAGTATCATTGTATGCTTCATTACTAACATTTATATTATCATTATTTCTTTGGATATTTTTTGATAAATCAACTTCTAAATTTCAATTTGTATATGAAGTTAATTGGATTGAAACATTAAATATACATTTTAGTCTTGGAATAGATGGTATTTCTTTATTTTTAGTTATTTTAACAACTTTTTTAATTCCTTTATGTATTTTAACAGGTTGGGAAAGTATTAAACATAATATTAAAGAATATATGATTTGTTTTTTACTTCTTGATGCATTACTTATTATGATTTTCTGTGTGTTAGATCTAGTATTATTTTATATATTCTTTGAAAGTGTTCTTATTCCTATGTTTATAGTAATAGGTGTATGGGGTTCAAGAGAAAGAAAAGTTAGAGCAGCATACATGTTGTTTTTATACACATTTTTTGGTTCTTTATTAATGTTAATTGCTATAATGGTAATATATTTTGATGCTGGTACAACAGATATTCAAGTGTTATTAACAACTGAATTTAGTCAAGAACGTCAAAAACTTCTTTGGCTTGCATTTTTTATATCATTTGCGATTAAAATTCCAATGGTTCCATTTCATGTTTGGTTACCTGAAGCTCATGTAGAAGCACCAACAGCTGGTTCAGTATTACTTGCTGGTGTACTTTTAAAATTAGGTGGTTATGGTATTTTAAGATTTTCAATACCAATGTTTCCAGAAGCAACAGTATATTTTACACCACTTGTTTATACAATGAGTATAATAGCTATTATATATACTTCTTTAACAACTTTAAGACAAATTGATTTAAAACGTATTATTGCGTACTCTTCAGTAGCACATATGAATTTTGTGACTATAGGTATGTTTAGTTTAAATATGCAAGGACTTGAAGGAAGTATTTTATTAATGTTGAGTCATGGTATAGTTTCTAGTGCTTTATTCTTATGTATAGGTGTGTTATATGATAGACATAAAACACGCTTATTAAAATATTATAGTGGTGTTGTACAAACAATGCCTATTTTTGCAACACTTTTTATGTTGTTTACAATGGCAAATATAAGTTTACCAGGTACAAGTAGTTTTGTTGGTGAATTTTTAGTATTAATAGGAGCATTTAATAGTAATACTACTGTTGCTTTCTTTGCAACAACTGGTATAATTCTTGGTGCAGCATATTCTTTATGGTTATACAATCGTGTAGCTTTTGGTAATTTAAAAATTGAGTATATTCAATTTTTCTATGACGTAACACGTAGAGAAATGTTAGTATTTACACCTTTAGTTATACTTGTTTTTGTAATGGGTATTTATCCAGAAATCTTTTTAGATGCAATGCATGTTTCTGTTGGTAATTTAATTGAACATGCTAAATTTTAATATAAATGTTTTTATTTAAAATAACCTTACTTTGTTTATACAAAAGAATATTCAAATTTTTGAATATTCTTTTATTTTAGTTTTTTGTACTTTATTTTTTATTTTTAAATATTAATAAAACAAAGATATAGGATCTATGAATTTTTTAACTATTTTTGAAAATGATATAAAAGTCCTTTTTCCAGAATTATTTTTGACAATTTCAATACTTGCATTATTAATGTATGGTGTAGTATATAGTACTTCATCACATCATGATAATCCTATTATAATACGAGCTACAGGATGGTTAAGTATACAAATACTTTTTTTAACTATTTTGTTATTAATAAATAATCCAATACATAATCAAGTTTTCATGAATAATTTATTAGTTGCAGATTATTTTGGTTTAATAACAAAAATAGTTTTATTAATAAGTTCTTCTATTGCTATTATAATATCTTTTGATTATATAAAAAAAGAACGTATAAATTCTTTTGAGTATATGGTTTTAGTATTATTAGGTACATTAGGAATGTTATTAATAATATCTTCGTATGATCTAATGTCAATGTATTTAGCAATTGAATTTCAAAGTTTATGTTTATATGTTTTAGCAGCATTTAAACGAAATTCATTATTTTCAGTAGAAGCGGGTTTAAAATATTTTGTCCTCGGTGCTTTTTCTTCTGGTATTATGTTATTTGGTATTTCTATTTTATATGGATTTACAGGGGTAACCGGTTTTGAAGATTTAGGTAAATTACTTATTTTCTCATCAAATGAATCTTTATTATCTTCAAGTGGTATAATCCTTGGTATTGTTTTCATTAGTGTTGGTTTACTTTTTAAAATATATGCTGTTCCATTTCATGTGTGGGTTCCTGATGTATATCAAGGATCACCTACAATAGTTACAGCGTTTTTTGCAATAGTACCTTCTATTTCTGTTTTAACATTACTAACTCGTTTATATAGTTCTGTTTTACATGATTTAATACAATATTGGCAACCAGTGTTTATATTTTGTTCTATTGCTTCTATGTTAATAGGTAGTTTAGGAGCACTTTCACAGAGACGTATTAAACGTCTTTTAGCGTACAGTGCGATCGGTCATGTGGGTTATGTTTTAATTGCGTTATCAACAGGAACTCCAGAAGGTATTAGAGGTTTATTAGTTTATATTGTGATTTATATTATAATGAGTGCTTGTTTCTTTACAATTCTTCTTTCTTTAAGAAAAAGAGAGAATAATACACAAATTGTTATGATAGATGAATTACGTGCTCTTTATAAATCAAATCCAATACTTTCTTTAACATTAGCAATTGTTTTATTCTCAATGGCAGGAATACCTCCATTAGCTGGTTTTTTTAGTAAATTATATGTATTTTTACCAGCAATACATGAAGGTCTATTTTTACTTGTTGTTGTAGGTATAATTGCAAGTGTTATTTCTGCTGTATATTATTTAGGTTTAATTAAAATAATGTATTTTGATAAATTAGATACTTGGGTAAGTTTTGAACAAGTGGATAAACAAAAAGCAATAGTATTAGGTCTTACAACTTTTTTAATACTATTCTTTTTTATTTATCCTTCTCCTTTAGTTTTAATGAGTCATAAAGCTGCATTAATGATATGTTTATAAATAAGGAAAAGGTTTAACAAATGAATAATATTTTGAAAGAGAAAACTTCTCTTGCAATAATGTTACGAAATGGTGTCCATATTGGACACCATGTAAATAAGTGGAATTCTGAAACAGGACCTTATTTATTAGGTCAAAGAGGAAATATTCATATAATAGATCTTGAAAAAACTCTTTTTTTACTTAGAAAAACATTAAGTTTTGTTTCTGAATTATCTTCACGTGGAGGTTCGATTTTATTTATAAGTACTATGTATGATTTTAGTAATATAGTAGAAGAGAATGCTAAAAAATGTGGTCAACCTTATGTAAATAGAAGATGGATTGGAGGACTTCTTACAAATTTTACACATATAAAAAAAAAATTACGTAATCCTAAAGGTTGTAGTGAAAAATTTATTTTTTCTACACAAGGAATTCGTAATATGGAAAGACTACCAAGTGCTATTTTTATTGTGGGTGTAAATAATTGTAGAACAGCGCTTCTAGAAGCTTCTAAATTAAATATTCCTACAATAGCTATAGTAGATAGTAATACAAGTATTCAAGATATTACATATCCTATACCAGGAAATGATGATTCTATTCTTGCTGTAAATTTATATTGCCAACTTATTTCTAATGCTATACTAAGTGGTTCTTATAATTCTAAATATTAATGTAAAATATAATTATAAATATTCATTGTTTTTATTATCTATATTCAAAGTTATGTTTGTATTTTAAAAATAAATAAAGAGAGTCAATTTAGATATGAGATTAGTCGTACCATTATCACCTTTTGAACAATTTGAAATAAATCCTATATTTTCAATAAATACAAGTTTTGCATTTACAAATTCTTCGCTTTTTGCTTTAATTGCAGTATTATCATTGGTTTTTTTCTTTTATCTTGCAACATATAAATCATCAATTGTTCCTAATGCTTGGCAAAGTGCGTTAGAATCAGTATATGAATTTATTTCAGGTATGGTTTATGGACAAATTGGTTCTAAAGGATATAAGTATCTTCCATTAATCTTTACAACATTTACTTTTATTTTAGCTTGTAATATGCTTGGTATGGTTCCTTATTCATTTACAGTAACAAGTCATTTAGTAATTACATTAGGATTAGCAATGTCTATCTTTATTGGTGTTAATATTATTGCTGCAAATCAACATGGTTTACATTTCTTTAGTTTCTTCCTTCCACAAGGAATTTCACTTGCTTTAGCTCCTTTTTTAGTACTTATTGAAATTATTTCATATTTATTTAGAGTTGTTAGTTTAGCTGTCCGACTTTTTGCGAATATGATGTCAGGACATGCTTTACTTAAAATTTTAGCAGGTTTTTCTTGGACAATGTCTTCTAAAGGTGGTTTAATTGCTGTTGCAAGTATTATACCATTAGCAATTGTTTTTGCATTGACTGGATTGGAATTAGCTATTGCATTCCTTCAAGCGTATGTTTTTGCAATATTAGTTTGTATTTATTTAAATGATGCAATACATTTACACTAATTAAAATAAGAAGATTTGATTAATTTTTTTAGTTTTTATTTTTTGTTACTTTTTATATACTAATAATACTCTCCTATTAAGAGAGTATTTTTTTATAAATAAATTAAGGATTCAGATAGATGTTATCTTTTATACAAAATAAACATGTTACACTCACATTATTAGTATTTCTTGTTGCTATTCTTACTGCTAGAGATTTTATAATTGTTCATGATGAAACACTTGTTTTATTATGTTTTATTTTATTTCTTACTTTTTTATATGTTGCATTAAAAGATATGGTTACAGCAAGTTTTAATGATAGAGCACTTCAAATTGAAAAAGAATTTAATGATTCGTATTCATTAAAAGAACAAACTCTTCAGTTATTAGCAAACCATCATGAAAAACAAGTTTCATTATTAAATGAAATAGATAGTCTTATGTTATTTACAAAAAGTGAAGTTAATAATATAATACAAACAAGACAAGCAGCATTAAGAGCACGTCTTATATCTGAATTTCGTACTAAATTAAATACAGCTGTAAAAAAAGAAGATGCATTTTTTCAATTTATACAACAAACAACTAATACAATAGTGATGAATAGTATTTTAGAAAATATTAGTGGACCTACAGGAGAAGCTTTAAAAAATACTTCTTTTGAGGAAGGTATTCGTATTTTAGAAGAAGGTGCAATTTCTTTACAAGATAAAGAAGAAGCAAATTCATAATTTTTAAAAAGAAAACCCCTTCCATAATCAAAGATTTTATAGAAATTCAAAAAAATTACTTAAAAAAATAAAATAAAAATAGATTGTTTATAAAAAAGGTTTAATTTTATATGAGATTATTAAAACGACCACTAATACGTGAACTTAATAGTTTTATTGTGGATTATCCAACTCCTAGCAATTTAAGTTACTGGTGGAATTTTGGTTTTATCGCTGCTTTTTGTTTGGTGGTCCAAATTGCTACAGGTATTTTTTTAGCAATGCATTATACTCCTCATGTAGATTTAGCATTTATAAGTGTTGAACATATTATGAGAGATGTTAATTATGGTTGGTTAATGCGTTATATACATGCTAATGGAGCATCAATGTTCTTTATTGCTGTATATATACATATGTTTAGAGGACTTTATTATGGTTCATATGCTTCTCCAAGAGAATTTTTATGGATTATTGGTGTAATTATTTTATTAATTATGATTCTTACTGCATTTATGGGATACGTTCTTCCTTGGGGACAAATGAGTTTTTGGGGAGCGACTGTTATTACAAATTTAGCATCAGCAGTTCCATATATTGGTGAACATATTGTTTATTGGTTATGGGGTGGTTTCTCTGTGGATAATGCAACATTAAATCGTTTTTATAGTTTACATTATCTATTCCCATTTATTATTGCAGGCCTTGTTGGTTTACATTTAATTGTTTTACATGAGGATGGTTCGAATAATCCACTTGGTATTGATTCTAAAGTAGATAAAATACCTTTTTATCCTTATTACTATGTTAAAGATTTATTTGGTATCGTTGTTTTTGGTCTTTTCTTTTCTGTTTTTGTTTTCTTTTATCCTAATCTTCTTGGACATCCAGATAATTATATAGAAGCAAATCCATTAGTAACACCACCACATATTGTTCCAGAATGGTATTTTTTACCTTTCTATGCAATTCTACGTTCAATTCCAAATAAACTTTTAGGTGTTATTGCAATGTTAGTTTCTATTTTAATTCTTATTGCATTACCATTTTTAAATACATCTGAAATACGTAGTTCTCAATTTAGACCAATTCATCGTAAACTTTTTTGGTTATTCTTTGTTGATTGTGTTATTCTTGGATGGATCGGTGGTAATGTTCCAGAAACACCTTATCTTGAAATAGGACAAATAGCAACAGTATTTTATTTTGCATATTTCCTTGTGTTTATACCTTTATTAGGAAAACTTGAAAGTTATTTAATAAATTTAGATACAAATCAATATCAAAAACACCTTGTTAAATAAGTAAATAAAAAAAATAAAATTTAAATTATTTTTTTATAAGAATGACTATGGAACCGAGGGCGGATCTCGGCATCTCCATAAAAATGTTTGATAACATTTTTTGGGGATGTTTTTAGTATTCGACATAGTGGAATTTATTTGTGGAATTTTTAAATTTTATTTTTTTATCTACTTTTAAGAAGGATTTTTTATTTATGAGTATTGGTTTAGGACAAATTTTAGTAATAATAATAGTCATTATTTTTTTATTTGGTCGTTTTCCTACATTATCTAAAAATTTAACAGATGGTTTAGATAATATACGTTCTTATTTAGAACAAAAAAAAGAAGTATCATCAAATGAGAAATTAGATTCTTCTATAAAAAAAGAAGAAAATAGTAAAAAATAATTTTTATTTATGAGCCCCTCTCGAATATAACAGTTAATTATTTATGTTTCTTTAAAGAGATATAGTATTATATATAGGTAAAGAATAAAGTAATTAAGTTATAATCGTATTTAAAAATGGATAATAATATAATTATAAATTCATAGAAAATAAAAAAAAGATAATCGCTTATGGCAAATTCTTTCGTAAAAAGATGGTTTTTTTCAACAAACCATAAAGATATTGGTGCGTTATACATAATGTTTGGTACATTTGCAGGTATTACAGCAACAACAATATCAGTAGTAATGCGTTTAGAGCTTGGTCTTCCTGGAAATCAAATTCTTCAAGGAAATCATCAATTATATAATGTTTTAATAACTGCTCATGGATTACTTATGTTATTCATGGTTGTTATGCCTATCCTTTTAGGAGGTTTTGGTAATTTCTTTGTACCATTATTAATTGGTGCACCAGATATGGCTTTCCCAAGATTAAATAATATTAGTTTCTGGTTATTACCACCTGCATTATTACTTCTTTTCTTTTCAGCACTTGTAGAAGTTGGTGCAGGAACAGGTTGGACAGCATATCCACCATTATCAGGTATTCAATCACATTCAGGTGCTTCTGTAGATTTAGCAATATTTAGTCTTCATTTATCAGGTGCATCATCAGTTTTAGCTTCTATAAATTTTATTACTACTATATTCAATATGCGTGCTCCTGGTATGACAATGCATAGAATGCCATTGTTTGTTTGGTCAATTCTTGTAACATCATTCTTACTTGTATTTGCATTACCTGTTCTTGCTGGTGGTATAACTATGTTATTAACAGATCGTAATTTTAATACTACATTCTTTGATCCTGCAGGTGGTGGTGATCCAGTGTTATTTCAACATTTATTCTGGTTCTTTGGTCATCCTGAAGTATACATTCTTGTAATCCCTGGTTTTGGTGTAGTTAGTCATGTTATTTCTGCATTTTCTAGAAGACCTATTTTTGGTTATTTAGGAATGGTTTATGCAATGTCTTCAATTGGTGTACTTGGTTTTATTGTTTGGGCACACCACATGTATACAGTAGGTATGGATGTTGATACAAGAGCATATTTTACAGCAGCTACTATGGTAATTGCAATTCCTACAGGTATTAAAATCTTTAGCTGGCTTGCAACTATGTGGGGTGGTTCTATCGAACTTAAAGCACCAATGCTATTCGCTGTTGGTTTTGTATTCTTATTTACTTTTGGTGGTTTAACTGGTGTTGTTCTTTCTAACTCTGGATTAGATATAGCACTTCATGATACTTACTATGTTGTAGCACATTTCCACTACGTTCTTTCTATGGGTGCAATGTTTGCTATTTATGCAGCATTTTACTATTGGTTTGGTAAAATAACTGGTTACCAATATCCTGAAAAATTAGCTCAAGTTCAATTCTGGACAACATTCATTGGTGTAAATTTAACATTCTTCCCAATGCACTTTTTAGGTCTTTCAGGAATGCCACGTCGTATTCCAGATTACCCAGATGCTTTTAGTGGTTGGAATGCAGTTTCTTCTTATGGATCTCTTGTAACAACATTTAGTATTATTTTATGGTTCTATATTGTTTATAGAACATTAACAGATGGTGTAAAATGTGGTAATGATCCTTGGGGTCTTGCTGTAGGAGAACCTGGTAAAGAACATTTTGCAACACTTGAATGGACTTTAACTTCACCTCCTTTATCTCATACATTTGAAGAAGTACCTTATATTAAAGAAACAATTAAAAAATAAAGATATTTAATTATTTTTAAATTGTTTATACAACACAATTAAACGTTTTTAGAAACGTAATTGTGTTGTTGTTCAGAATTGTTTTGTTTCAAAACTTATTTTTAAGTAAAATGAAAGGATATTTATATGTTTTTAGTAGCGCTTATATTTATTATAATTAGTTATGGGATGGTTGACTCTTTAAGAGCAGATTATGCAGAAAAATGGCAATTAGATTTTCAAGATCCAGCAACTCCTGTAATGGAAGGTATTATAAATTTACATCATGATTTATGGTTCTTTTTAATTCTTATTGCAGTTTTTGTATTATGGATTCTTTTACGTACTCTTTGGTTTTTTGATAGAAGTAGAGGTACAGTTCCTTCTAAAGTAGTACATGGTACAGTTTTAGAAATTGTTTGGACAATTGCTCCAAGTTTTATTCTTCTTGCAATTGCTATACCTTCGTTTGCACTTTTATATTCTATGGAAGAAAGTACAGATCCAGCAATAACTCTTAAAGCTATTGGTCATCAATGGTATTGGAGTTATGAATATTCTGATTATACAACAGATTCAGAATCATTAGCTTTTGATAGTTATATGTTACCAGAATCAGAACTTAAAGAAGGACAATTAAGACTTCTTGAAGTAGATAACAGAATATTCTTACCAACACATACTCATTTACGTGTTTTAATAACATCTTCTGATGTACTTCATTCATGGGCAGTTCCTTCGTTAGGAGTTAAAGTAGACGCATGTCCAGGTAGATTAAACCAAGCTTCTATTTTCCTTAAACGTGAAGGTATTTTCTATGGACAATGTAGTGAAATTTGTGGTGTAAATCATGGTTTTATGCCAATTGTTATAGAAGCAGTACCTCTTAAAGAATATGTATCTTGGGTATCAAGCCAAATACAAATATAATTTTTATTCTTTGTTTAAGAGAGTCTTTAAAAGACTCTCTTTATGGAGATATGGCTGAGTGGTTTAAAGTAATAGTTTGCTAAACTGTCGTGTAGTTAATACACCGTGGGTTCGAATCCCACTATCTCCTATTATTAAGTCCTTTTCTTCTAGGTGGTTAGGAAGCTGCTCTTTCACGGCAGAAACGTGAGTTCAAATCTCATAAAGGACATAGTTTTGGATAAAGTAAAGGACTACTTTTGTGCAATATTTAAAATATTTAGTTGTTGTATTTCTTTTTTCGTATTTTTTTTCATATTTTATTTTAAGTAATTCTTACGATTTATATTACTTAGTACAAAAATATTCTTTTATGGATATTTCTTTTTTTAATTTTATAATAGATTTTTCAAACAATCTTTTAAATGCGGGTGTAAGTACTAGTATAAATCTTGAGTATGTTTTAAAAGAATTATTACAACAAATAACAAATAAAAATTCTTTAGTTTTATTGTTTATGGTAACTGAATTTTGTAAAATACAGGATTCTTTTTTATATTATTATTTTATAAATACTTGTATAAATGTTATAATGTCTTTTGATATTCTGACATTTTCTTTTGAAACTTATTTACATGATATTTCTTTTTTAGAAAAAAATTATCAGAAAATAATAGAATTATTTGATATTTATTTAAAACATTCAGATTGTAATTATGAAAAAGCAGAAGAATATGTTTTAAAATTTATGGAAGAGATTGACAAAGAATAAATTTGTCAATTTATGACCGAATAACATAGTGGTAATGTGTTGGACTGCAAATCTAATAAGGACGGTTCAATTCCGTCTTCGGTCTTTTTATGTTATTGAATTTTTAAGAAAATGACAAAATGTTTCTATATGTTGTAGGGGGTATTTTTTTTTTATATATATAATATATATATATATAATTAAATTCATAAAATTGAAACAATTTTGTCATTTCTTTTTTTTATGTTTTTTATATTAAAATTTTTAATAAAAAATTTAAATTATTATATAGGACACATATTATGAAAAAAGGTATACATCCATTAAAAAGATCATTAGATGTTATAATGACAAATGGATCTTTTGTTAAAACAATAATTGTTTCAAGTTATATTAAAAAAAATCTTAAATTAGATATTGATACTAATAAACATCCTTGTTGGAATCCTCATAAAAAAGTTTTTGTACTTGATTCAAGTAATTTATTACAAAAATTTAAATCTAAATATCAAATTTAAATTTTTTTATAATAGAATTAAATATAAATAACAAATTAGTATGTTAGTCATTGATAGTATATATTGATCCACTTGATCCCATTCCGAACTCGAATTGTGAAAGTATATACGCCATACGTACTGCAAAATTGTGGGACATTTATGGTGATGACTATAACCAATACTAAGTTCATCTATTTTTAGAGATCTTTGTATTATATTTTAAAAAGGATATTGTTATTATTTAAGTATTTATATACTTAATCAATTTAATAGAAGAGTTTGATCCTGGCTCAGAATGAACGCTAGCGATACGCTTAACACATGCAAG